AATTTAATTATTTTTAGATAATAATAGATGGAAATGACACTTGTGACAAGCGCCACCGGAACCGATGGGTACGAACCAGCTTTCCATCCATGCCAAAAGAGATAGAGTTTACCAAAAAAACCGGATGGCGGAGGTATACCCCCTAGGGATGGTGAACGTAAAACCGGAGAGAATGTTAGGACAGGATCCTTCATATATAATCCTGCGTAATCCCTGATATTATCAGTTCCGGTTCGTAAACCAAATGGGATGATACGAGCAAAAGTTCCCAAATTCATGAGTATATAGATAAACGTATAAGTTATCATACTTGCGTAACCGTTTTCCGAGTCTGCAGCAAGTACCCCAATCATGATATATCCAATTTGGCTTATAGAGGGATAAGCTAGCATACGTTTTACGCTTCTTTGAGTAACGGCAATTAGATTTCCTAATATCATGCTAAAAGTAGCTAATAATCCCACCGCGATATGCCACTCATTAGATAAGTATGGGAAAATTAGACCGAAGAGTCGTGTAAATAAAACTGGAGCTGCTACTTTAGAGGTAACGGAGAAAAAAGCAACGACTGGTGTAGGAGAGTCAGAGTCGAAAAGAAGATTTTCGATCTTTCCGCTCATTCAGAACCGTGCGTGAAATTCTCACCTCACACGGCTCCTGGTTCGAAAGAGCTTCATAACTGGTATTGCTCCCAGAACCTTCCTCGTGTATGTATCAAATCCATTTTTCCTCAAATAATCCATAATCACTCGATGCGAAGAATAGTTGTTAACTTCTCGAGGAATCCCTCATCGTTTGTTTCCTTTTACCGCCAGGAGTTTCGTCTCAAATTCCTTCTTGCTTGTTTGTCCTTCTTCCTTTTTTGAGGGAATCCTTTCAACAACTATAACTATTGATAGGTACGTGCGACAGGCGGGAGGGGCGAATTTCGATTTTCTTCGTTCCCGATGGGCACGCAACGGACTGTATAACGGACTGTATAATAGTATTTAGAACTAACCCTGACATTGTTTAATTGTGGCATCCATGGCTGAACGGTCAAAGCACCCAACTCATAATTGGCGAATTCACAGGTTCAACTCCTGTTGGATGCAACGGTATAGAAAACATAAAGTAAGAAACAGAGAATTACCAACAAAAAAAAATGGATTTGAAATTCAGAGCAAGAATAAGAGAACTAGTAAACTAGACAGGAACTTTGTAAGGGAAATAAAAGCAAATAAATAAAGAAATTTTTTCTTTGCTTTTGTATATAAAATATGTATATTGAAAAAGCAATAGACAAAGTGAGGGGGATACTACGGATAAACCAAAGAATCAAGTCGTCACTGAAAAGTCCATTCGTCTCTTACAGCAAAATCAATATACTTTTAAAGTAGATCCAAAACTAACTAAAACTGAAATGAAAAGTTGGATTGAAAGATTTTTTGATGTCGAGGTAGAAGGTACAAACAGCAGTTGGATAGGAAACAGAGGTAGAAAGAGAAAAAATAAGTTAAACAAAAATTTCACAAGTCAAAAGAAAATGATTGTTAAATTAAAACAAAATTATTTTATTCCATTGTTTCTGAATTAAACTTGGAGAATTCATTTTTTCTTTCGCCTCCTCATGAAAGAATTAATTAAAAAAGGAAAAAGAAATATGGCTACATGATCATATGAGGCGTATAATTCAGGCACCGGAAACCGATCCATACTAAACTTCACAAAGGCAAAGGGATCCAAGCCCTGTAAAAAGTTGACTTATGGCAAAATATCTCGAAATGGACGCAACAATGCGGGAATAATAACCAGTAGACACAGAGGAGGTGCTCACAAGCGCTTGTATCGCGAAATCGATTTCCGGAGAAACAACTTTAATATTGCTGGGAGAATAGCAGGTATTGAATACGACCCCAACCGAAACGCATCAATTTGTTTAGTCAATTACACAAATGGTGAAAGGAGATATATCTTGCATGCACGGGGAGTAAAGGTTGGAGACGTCGTCACATCCGGGCCCAACGCATCTATCTCGGCAGGAAACACTTTGCCTCTGAGCGCGGGTTGAATACATGATTTGCGTGTTCGGAAATTAATCGATTGGGTTGTAGGATAGACCCACGAACCCGGCACTGCTTCAAAGTTGCGAAAAACTTCAGAACAAACCTCAATGGGATAACCAACTAGGGACAGCAGCGCGTGCCAGAACTAAAAAACAATGAAAAACACAGCAATTCGCAGGGTAAGATAATATGGAAACGAAAAAATAGTCTCAAAATTAGAACAATAAGCAAAGAAAATATTTTCTACACGATATTTCATGTGTGTAGAAGGAAAGAACCAATTCGGGTTGATGGTCAGAGGCAATACCGAAACTACAGGGTGACATACGAGAGAGGTGCATAAAAATGCAATTCTATGATATGAAATAAATGCTGAAGATAAAAAGTTTCCTAAGTTATCCTGAACATAGACTAATGTTGGCGTGAATCATCAAAGTCATCAATTCTGTTGCCAAATTCTTAAGAAATATTGAGAAAAGCCAGATGCAGGCATAAATAAAAAAAGCCGCGGATGTGGTAAAAAGAACGGCTCATAAAATACTTGCTTCTACCTCAATTCATCAAGTGTGGAGTCAATTGAATGGGCGTGTGTTCTTTTCGTTATAAACAACGCGATATCCCATTTTTTCTCACATCCAGAAAGCTGTATGCCTTGAAAAAGGCTTGTACAGTTTGGGAAGAGGTCTTTCAAATGGCTTCTACCATTACTAACGGAAGGTCTACTTCGACCAAAATGCCTTTAGGCACTACTATACATAATATAGAATTGAAATCTGGAAGAGGTGGATAATTAGTTAGAGCAGCTGGTGCAGTAGCAAAAATAGTTGCAAAAGAAGGTCGTCTAGCTACATTGAGATTACCGTCCAGCGAAATTCGCTTGGTACCTCAAGAGTGTTTAGCAAGCGTAGGCCGGGTCGGAAACATAGATATCAATAGCAAGGGTTTGGGAAAGGCGGGGTCGAAGCGGTGGTTGGGAAAAAGACCCAAGGTCAGAGGTTCAGCTATGAATCCCGTGGACCATCCCCACGGGGGGGGGGAGGGCAGGACATCGATCGGCCGGAAAAGGCCAGCAACCCCGTGGGGACATGTCGCACTCGGAAAAAGAAGTCGCAGAAATAAGTGTAGCAATTCCCCAATACTTCGTCGACGCAGAGGTCTTTGACAGGTAGAAACATTAAGAAAGGAGTAACTTATCATGGCACGTTCATCAAAAAAAGGTCCCTTTGTTGCCAATCATTTAATACGGCAAATTCAAATGCTTAATATACGGAAAGAAAGAAAATTGGTTATAACTTGGTCCCGCGCTTCTGCAATAGTTCCCATTATGATCGGTCACACCATTGCTGTACATAATGGACAGGAGCATCTGCCTATCTACGTAACCGATCGTATGGTGGGTCATAAACTGGGGGAATTTATACCTACCCGAAATTTTCGGGGACATGCCAAAAGCGATAAAGGATCTCGTCGATGATTAGGAAATCATATGTCATGAAAAACGAAAATAAATCACGGGTCGGGGCGCAAGCTCTGGGAAAGAGAATCCGTGTGTCAGTTACCAAAATGCGACGTATTATTGATCGGATACGAAATTGTTCATATGAAGAAGCACTTGTATCACCTGAATTTATGCCTTATAAAGCATGTTACCTTGTATCACAACTGGTTCTTTCCGCGGCTGCAAATGCAAGTACTAATTTTGGATGGAATAAGTCCGATTTATTCATCGGTGAGGCTTGGGTAGATAACTCAACGTACCTACGTAGATTTCGTCCGCGAGCTCAAGGGCGTGGTTACCCAATAAAAAGACCCACGTGTAAAGTTACTATTAAATCAAGTTCAAATTTTGTTGAAAAGTGAGGCAAATGAAGGCCGATGATGACTAATGAAATTAGTCAAGGAACGAGAGGAAGCTACGAATAAATAATTAAATATCGAGTTAGGGAATACAGATATGGGACGAAAGATTCATCCACTTGGTTTTCGACTCGGCGTAAATTAGAAGCATTACTCCTATTGGTTCGCACAAACTAGGGATTACCCAAAATTTCTTGAGGGGGATAGAAAAATACGCAATTTTGTCGAAAAATATATTCAAAAACATGTAAAAAATGTGTCTAACTACGGGGGAATTGGGCATATCGAAATCCGACGAAAAACAGATCTTATCCAGATTGATATACATACTGGATTTCCTGATTTGTTAATTGAGGAACGGAGTTTGGGCATTAGTCAAATGAAAAGTGATCTGGGAAACATGTTAGGACTCAAAAGTCAAAATCTCCGGGTTACCTTAATTAGCATTCCTCAACCCTATACAGAACCAAAAATTTTAGCGGAACATGTTGCCTTGCAACTAAGAAATAGAGTGCCTTTTCGACGAACTATGAAAAAAACCATTGAACTCGTTGGAAGAACCACCGAAAAAGGCGTCAAGATACAAATAGCCGGACGTCTAAATGGTAGTGAAATGGCTCGTGTCGAATGGGCTAGAGAAGGTAGAGTTCCCCTCCAAACGGTTAAAGCCAATATAAGCTACTCCTACCACCCGGCTCAGACAATTCATGGGGTTTTGGGTGTAAAGATCTGGATATTTCGGGATACTGAATAGTTGTTAATTTCTGTGATGTAGGAAAGATGCTACAAATATTGATGTAAACCCAGATAGCTTCATACTATTTCAGTTTCAATCTTTTTCATGCCAAGTTTTCTATAATATCTCTGCTATGCTTAGTGCGCGACTCGTTCCGTTCAAAAGGTTAAAGAACATCTCCTTGCCCGTAAATAAAAAAAACTTAATTGATAGTTGAGCCCCTCCTCTGTCCATGAGTATTCCATAGCGAGTACCAAATACAGATACAGAGCAAAATTATTTCAACACAAAGAAACCTTTCATCCGTGGAAACCTCTTTTTCGGAAAAGCTGGAAGGACTATAACTATGATTTTGCGGCAATTTTGTAAGAACAAAAAGAATTCAAGTTCTTTTTTCGCGATTAGTCGTATGGTTAACCACCTAACTCTTGAAAGGTTACGTAATGCAGCATGATTACGAAACAATTAGAAAGGAGCTTCAAATCAATTGATGCTAAGAAAATTGACTTGATAAAGCTAAAATAATAAAGCTCCGTCTCCAAGGGAGAGGACCTAAACGTCTACTCAAGGAGATTAAAACAACGAGGAGACTTCCAAATCTCATTCAGTCCGTGAATGGCAAGATCTGGCAAGGGGGATGGCGAGAGAAGCTCAAGGTTCTTTTTTGGGACTGAAGGAGAAAAAAAAAAAAGTTGGAAAATGAAGCTCATTCTCGCTCGTAGACTTAGTACTGAATAATACCGAAATCCCTTCTCAAGAACGTAAATAGATAAATAAAAAATGTACACAAAAAAACAGAAACTAGCAATCAATTGATTGGCCATGAGTGAGGGTTGGTATTGGGTTTACGAGGAGCCAGTTGGAAGGAGACTTCCATGTCTGGTTCTGTAGCAGAGATGGGGACATTTTGCCAACATCGATTGCAACCCTAGACGAACTAAATACCGTAAGCAACATAGAGGAAGATTGAGAGGAATATCCAATCGCGGAAACGTAGTTTCCTTTGGAAAATTCGCCCTTCAAGCCCTCGAACCCGCTTGGATTACAGCTAGACAAATAGAGGCGGGGAGAAGGGCAATAACGCGCCACGCCCGTCGAGGCGGGAAACTATGGATACGCATCTTCCCTGACAAGCCGGTCACCATGAGACCAGCCGAAACGCGTATGGGCTCGGGCAAAGGATCTCCAGAATACTGGGTATCTGTAATTAAACCAGGTCGAATAATTTATGAATTAGGCGGAATACCAGAAGAGGTTGCCAAGATCGCCATGGCAATGGCTGCACACAAGATGCCTATATCTACTCGATTAGTAACTTCTACGACGAAGTTGTAATTGTTTTTTTGAAGCAGTGGGGGAAGGGGGCAAACCTGTTTTCTTTTCATCGGAATATAATGTATATATAACTAGATAGAATAAAATTATATATGTACAAATTAATACATATATGACTAAACCTACAACTTCCCCCAATACTAATACCAAATGATTCAGAATCAAAGTTATTTAGATGTAGCAGACAACAGCGGAGCCCGTAAATTGATGTGTATTCGAGTACTAGGAACAGGCAACCGCAGATACGCAAATACAGGCAACATCGTCGTTGCCGTAGTCAAAGAAGCCATACCCAACATGGCTTTGAAAAAATCGGAAGTGGTTAGGGCGGTAGCAGCGCGCACCCGAAAAGGGATAAGACGACGCAATGGAATGTTTCTTGGATTCGACGACAATGCGGCTGTTATCGTCAACCAGGAAGGAAATCCCAGAGGAACTAGGATTTTTGGACCAGTAGCTAGGGAATTGAGAGAATGTAATTTTGCCAGAATAGTCTCGTTAGCCCCTGAAGTGTTGCAGATGAATAAAACGAATAAAGTAGTCAACTTCCGATATTTCAGACCCAAATAAACCAAAATCCCTACATAAATTTGGGTTTGAGAAGTTGTCAAATTAAAAAGGAAGTATCTCAAATACATAAAATTAAGTCAGACGAAGGGAGATAATTGATAAAAAAAGTAGGTGGGGCAAAACTTTTTTTACGCCTCGTAAAAACCCCCTCGAACCTCAATTAGATTTCAGTTGAAAGAGGGGGGGAAAGACATTAGGAACTATTTTGGCATTGACAACAACTACTGATTGATATTTCACGAGTAATGCCACCACTTCCACCACAGCTACTGCAATAAAAAATGCGAATACAATAAGAAAAGCTATGATCAAAATACCTGCTACTAGAATGACTAGAAGTATCGTACGAATCCCGTTTGAAGAAGGTTTTCTAAAAAGCATTGCAGAACACAAAGAAAATGGAAAGAATTTTTTGGATGTCAAGCTAAATTATTTTGGGAAGAGAAAAGAACCATACATTGCGACTATCGGGTGTATTAGCAAACCTGGCCTGAGAATATACTGCGATCGCCGGAGAATTCCCAAAATATTGGGGGGTATGGGGATTGCAATTTTATCGACCTCTAGTGGACTTATTACAGATCGAGAAGCCCGACGGAAAAAAATTGGGGGGGAAATTCTGCGTCATATTTGGTAATTAGCCGGTTGGAAAAGAGAAAGTTCCATGGCTTTCTCTTAAAATAATTTTTAAGATTTAAAAAAAAAATTAATTTAATTAATTTAGGAGGTTTAGTCATTTCAAATGATGAAGAAACAGAATCTCATTGACATGGAAGGTACAGTTACAGAATCTCTTCCCAATGCCATGTTTTGAGCGTGTCTAGATAATGGATGTAAGGTATTGACTCATATATCGGGAAGGATTTGACGCAGTTATATAAGAATACTACCAGGAGATAGGGTAAGAGCCGAATTAAGTCCCTACGATCTTGCCAAGGGTCGCATCATCTATCGCCTCAAGAACAAACATACAAGCAATAGTCAATAGACCCTGCTAGCGGGGTATTTTAGAATTACCCACTCGTCCAATTTCTTACCTTGCTGAAGAGGATAAGAAGGAGGACATGTGCCAAATCCATAATTAGATTTACTCAATTAATTCAAGGTTATAGATACGAAAATTCGCGCTTCCGTTCGAAAAATATGTGAAAAATGTCGATTGATCCATAGACGTGGGCGAATCATGGTAATTTGTTGCAACTCAAAGCATAAGCAAAGGCAGGGATGAAAGAAATTAGATATGAAAAGGAGTATCAATTAACCTTAGATTTCCAATATGAATAGTCAATCGATTATGTTAAATAATTTAAAAAAAATACGCTCACGGAAGGGCAGACGCGGAGTTCAGAAGGGAGTTATTCATATCCAAGCAAGTTTCAATAACACTATTATTACCGTTACGGATGTTCGAGGATAAGTAATTCTTTGGTGCTCCGCCGGTGCTTGCGGATTCAAAGGGACACGCAAAAGCACACCATTTGCTGCACAAGCTGCAGCGGAAAATGCAATTCGGGCATCGATGGATCGAGGCCTGAAACAGGCAGAAGTTATGATGAGTGGACCCGGACCGGGACGAGACACCGCTTTACGAGCTATTCGCAGGAGCGGCGTAATCCTCAGTTTTGTCCGTGACGTGACCCCTATGCCATATAATGGTTGTAGACCCCCCAGAAAAAGACGCGTCTAACCAGTAATTATAATTTGTTATATTAAGGGGATTTCCCTATGCTCAAGATCAAAAACGAAAGATCAATCTCTACCCAGGCAATTCAGTGGAAATGCCTTGAGTCGAAAACGGAAAGTAAACGCCTTCACTATGGCCGTTTCGTCGTATCTCCCTTCGAAAGAGGCCAAGCTAGTACTGTGGGCCTTGCCATACGTAGGGCCTTGCTACAAGAGGTTGGGGGGACGAGCATAACACGTGCAAAATTTAACGGAGTTGCGCACGAGTATTCTACAATAACGGGTCTTTAAGAGACAATACATGATGTTTTAGTTAATCCGAAAGAAATTGTACTTAAGAGCGATTCCAACGAAATTCAAGAGGCAGTTTTATCTGTAACGGGTCCTAAAGAAGTAACTGCGGGTGATACATTAGTGCCACCTCGTGTCAAAATAATTGACAATTCGCAATATGTAGCTACTATTACTCAACCCATATCTTCAAATATCGAGTTAGAAATTGAAAAAGACTGTGGATATCGAATAGAAAATTCAAATGGAGACAAGGATGGGCAATTTTCCATCGATGCTGTATTTATGCCTGTCCAAAACGTTAATTATAGTATCCATCTCCTTGGAAGCGGTAGAGCGACACGGGAAATATCATTTATCGAAATATGGACCAATGGCAGTCTGACACCACACGAAGCACTTAATGAAGCTTCTAAAAAACTCATAGAATTGTCAAATACTTTTTCAGACGTAAAGTGCAGAGACGTCTTTCCTCTCGAATCTCAGAAAGATTCCCCCAACTCGACAGGATCAACGTCTTTGCAATTGCAATTTGATAACGCGAGGAAACTAGAGGGAAATCTTCTCGAAAATACGTTTATTGATCAACTGGAATTACCCGCCAGAGCTTTTAATTGTCTTAAAAGGGCTGAAATACACACAATTGCTGATTCGCTTAATTATAGCCAAGAAGATTTATCAAATATAAGGAATTTTGGACAAAAATCTATAGATCAGGTGTCCAAAGCTCTGCGGGAGCGTTTTGCCAAAGAATTACCCAATAAAAACCTAGGCATCAATCAAGGGAAACCCTAGAAAACAAATTGGAATTCCCTCCCAAACCAAAAAAATTCATGTGTTAAGAAATGTAAAAAGTGGTGTAAACGGCTAGATTATGACTAATTACATTGTAAATGGAGACGAAACAATTGAATGACAAATTAAAAAGAATTGGGAAAATTGAGGTTGACTTCGAGTTACTTTTTACTTCGACGTAAACAATTGACGTGAACAATTGAGTCTAGGGACATCTTGCTCCGCAGCAATTATTCCCTAGACTGGAATATCTTTCAGGTTTGTAAAAAATGGGGGGAAAATAGACTGAAATAGACCCAAAGTTAGAGATCCCTCAATGGGTAAAGTTGCTCCGATACCCAACCAGATAGCGGCAACGGTGCCAATTGCGAAAACTGTTGTGGCTACTGGGCGTCGAAACGGATTTTGGAATTTATTGACATTTTCGGGAAAAGGGACGGTCAACAAACCTGCAGGTACCGACGCCATTGGGAGAACACCTAGTAATTTATTTGGTACTGTGCGAAGTATTTGAAATACGGGAAAAAAGTACCACTCCGGTAATATTTCTAAAGGAGTTGCAAATGGATTAGCCGGTTCACCAATCATTGATGGTTCCAGAACGGCTAAACCTACGGTACATGCAATAGTTCCCAAGATTACTACGGGAAATATATATGAAAGATCGTTCGGCCAAGCAGGTTCCCCGTAGTAATTATGTCCCATACCTTTAGCTGATTTTGCTCGCAAAACAGGATCGTTCAAGTCAGGTTTCTTTGTTGTTGGGATGAACTCCTCACTCCCCCGTAAGAATCGAACGTGGGAATTTCTTCTCATACGGCTCGAGCATATACCTCACTACCCTTTCTCGCAAGACAAAATGAGGAGGAACAAAAAAAAAAGTTAATTTGCGCGGCATGGCTTTTCATCCGAATCGGCTCAAAAAATTGGAATAAAGCTTTGCGGATTATCTTAAATCCTATACGTCACGTATTGTATCATTCCTCATTTTTGCGGGATATTCTATAACAGAACTACGACCCGTGTAGGATTTCAACTCGTTACGACTTTGGCCACCCATCTCTCTTTAGATCGTTTATTTACCCCGACGGCTATTACTGCAAAGAATTGGCAGCTGATACAGAGGAAATGTATGCATCATTTTAAAAGCCGTATAGAAATTCTACGCAATCCAGGGTAACTTGGGTTTTGACGAGGCCTTGTAAGATTTTTGGTTCGACCATGGAAAAAGTTCTCCAAACAACTTTCCGAGTTTCAGAAAGATGCTTCCACATCCAGGTTTCGATTCTTAATTCCCAAGAAAAGTTGGAGTGGAGACACAGCAGTAGTATCCAATTCGATATCTGCGTAGCCTACATATTTTGCGACGAGTCACACACTCCCATAATCCACTTCTTCCCTTTCAACGTTTTGACTGCGTCATCCCGGTACGGTAGTTCGAGACGATAATTCAATCCGCTGAGTGACTTTTCATCTGTAAGTTTTTGCGGCAACAGAACAACAATCTGTTTAGGAAGTAGAAACTGGGACCCCTTCCCTTATAGTGATACATGAATACGGCTTATTCGCGTCGATTTAGGGAGAACTTGTAAGGGACCTGAAATGCCTTGTTTACGGATCATTAGGAAATGCATCGGCATAAAAACGGCAGTAAGAAGCGGCAAGACGAAGGTGTGTAAACTGTAGAAACGAGTTAATGTGGATTGTCCGACACTCACACTTCCTCGCAATGATTCCACTAATGAAGGTCCTATCAAGGGAATGGCTTCGGGCACACCTGTTACAATTTTGACAGCCCAATAGCCAATTTGATCCCAGGGTAAGGAATATCCAGTTACACCAAAAGACACAGTTAATACAGCTAAAATCACTCCGGTAACCCAAGTCAATTCGCGAGGTTTCTTGAATCCCCCTGTTAGATATACACGAAATACATGCAGGATCATCATTAGTACCATCATACTTGCTGACCAACGGTGAACAGAACGGATGAGCCAGCCAAAGTTTACCTCAGTCATTGTATATTGAACCGAAGAAAAAGCTTCTGTAACAGTTGGACGGTGATAAAAAGTCATAGCAAAACCAGTAGCTACCTGAACCAAGAAACGGGTCAACGTGATTCCCCCCAAGCAATAGAATATGTTCACATGCGGAGGAACATATTTACTAGTAATATCATCAGCAATTGCCTGAATTTCAAGGCGCTCCTCGAACCAATCATATACCTTAGCAAGATAGGTAAGCCTCTATGACTCCCTCTTCATAAACTGAACATGAGGATTTTCCCTCACACAGCTTGGACAAAGACGCTTTATTTTCTTAGCACCGCCCATTCCGTATTAATTTGTCAAATGGCAAAATTAGCAATCGGAAGAGGCATCGAAGCCCCATAACTGTCTTTCCGCTTCTTCGTCGATTATGAAAAAAAGGGGATGAAGGGAGGGGGGGGCAACTCGGGTCCGAAAAGAAAATAAATCCCGTTTCAATCTCATGTTAGCCCCTACGTTTTCAGCTGAAAACCAGTAAGCGTCTTGAGAAATCTTTTCATCTTATCGATGTATCTACCCTTAAGAATTGAATTCAAAAATTCGGAATAACAGTGGGGTACATAAATGAATAGAGGTTACTTCGTTCTAATCTGATTAGTTGAATACTCCCAAAACCTTAGATTTCCACTATATGTCGACGAAATACTTCATCGGTGTCTAATAAAAAGAAGAAGATCTAATGGGCAGCAGATCCTCTATTGCCACCGCCTCAAACTTTTAAAAACCGATAGATGCCCAGCACATTTCTTCCTTTATCACCTCCGGAATCTAAGGAAGAACTGGTTAATAAGTATTTCCTAAATAATTTTTTGATTGAGCACCAAGTAGGTGAAAATGAAAGAGTATCAGGTAACAACTTTGTCACGAAATTTTAGCAGTAAATTGGTGCAAATTAATCATAGTCTGACATTTTCCAATAAATACAAATCTCTTGCGTTTCGGGTATTAATCATTCAACGGCTACCCGGCTAGACATCGGTGGTGAAAGAACTATTGTTCAAATAGACTAAATAAAGAACTTTTCACTTTTATTTGTTGAACCGGATTAATTGCGACGAACCACACACCCATGTTGCCGAGATAGTTTCTGTTTGAAAGTAGAAAGTTTACGCAATTTAACTACCCTTTGGATTCCCAGTCCTCCTAAGTCCCCAGCTGCTGCTAGCGCATCAGTGGGGCTCAGGGCCTTTCTACCAACTAATTGAAATACCGTCTAATAAAACGGATGAATTATAAATTTCTAAAATAGTAACTAGAAATATGGCAAATAAAGCCATGAAAAACCCCATTAGAGGGGTGGTTCCCCAACCGGGAGCAACTTTTCCATATTCTGAGTTGAGCGGTTTCAAAACCATTCCTAAAACACTCATTCTAGGTTTACCCCTAGGAGTTTCATCAATAACTTTTGTAGCCATATAGCCTATTCAACTGGTTGAAATTTGTTGACTTTGTATACTAGTATACCGGATAGAATAAAATTTATTGGGTCACATAGCAACGGAAACCGCAACTTTAGTCGCTATCCCCATATCCCGTTCACTTGTTAGCTTCACCGGTTATGCCCTATATACCGCTTTTGGTCAACCGTCCAAAGAACTAAGAGATCCCTTTGAGGAACATGAAGATTAGTCAGACCAAGAGACCTTCCCACAGAAGTTAAAAGGGAAGGTCTCTCATTTATCTCATTTTACTCGTGCCAATGATTTCATCGATGCAGCCTGTCTATTTTTTAAAGTGGAGAGAAATTCCCCTATTTTCCCCTGGTAGGCACTTTGGGAGGTTCTCTAAAGAAAATTGCAAAAAATATTATACCTAAAGTGGCTACCAACAAAAATGTGTAAACCAGTGCTTCCATGGATTCAGCGGTAAATTGGTGTTTTTAAAAATATCTCTCGTACTAATACTAATTAGGTTAGGAAGTCAAATTTTAGTTGAACTTTCCTTCCTTAGATTGATTTCGAAGTAGTTAAAACTATTCAGTTAGAACAATTCAGTTAATTTTGACAAAACATTTATTCTCGATCGAATAAATAGAAATAGCTAGAGTGGGGAGTGAGGGAAAGAACCCCACTTCCTGACTCCAAGGGATATGTCAGAAGAAATCTTTCAAACAGCTTGTCTCTTGGTACTTGGGTCTCCCAACTTCTGGAATGCACCGAATTCCACTTGGGCGTCCAAGTCAGGATCGATACCGGCGAAGACGTCTCTAAATAAAGTTCTTGCGCCATGCCAAATATGGCCGAAGAAAAAGATGAGAGCAAATGTAGCATGGCCAAAAGTGAACCATCCCCGTGGACTACTCCTAAATACACCATCCGATTTCAAAGTGGCGCGATCAAATTCGAAGATCTCACCTAATTGGGCGCGCCTAGCATATTTCTTAACCGTAGCAGGGTCACTGAAGCTAGCACCATCTAATTCGCCACCAAAAAATTCTACAGTTACACCTACTTGCTCGACACTGTATTTTGATTCCGCTCGTCTGAAGGGGACATCAGCTCTTACAATACCTTCTCCGTCTACCAAGACGACCGGAAATGTTTCGAAGAAGGTTGGCATACGGCGTACAAACAGTTCATGTCCATCCCTATCCTTAAAAACGGCATGGCCTAACCAACCAACGGCTATACCATCTCCGTTGTCCATTGCACCTGCTCTAAATAACCCACCTTTTGCGGGGTTGTTGCCAATGTAGTCGTAAAAAGCTAATTTTTCCGGAATCTTTGACCAAACTTGGGATAGACTCAGTTTTTCAGCTTCGCCTGATCGTATCCGTCTTTCTATTTCTTGTTGAAAGTAGCCCTGATCCCATTGATAACGAGTAGGGCCAAACAGTTCAATCGGAGTGGCGGCGGAGCCGTACCACATGGTTCCGGAAACCACAAAAGCGGCAAAAAATACAGCAGCGATACTGCTAGACAACACGGTTTCGACATTTCCCATACGTAGAGCTTTGTACAATCTCTGGGGGGGGCGAACACTGAGGTGGAACAATCCAGCTAGTATGCCTAAAACCCCCGCTGCTATGTGATGCGACGCTATTCCACCCGGGATGAATGGATCAAAGCCCTCGGCTCCCCAAGCCGGGTCTACAGGTTCCACCTTTCCAGTTAATCCATAGGGGTCTGATACCCAAATACCGGGACCAAATAAACCAGTTACGTGAAATGCTCCAAACGCAAAACAAAGTACTCCTGAAAGAAATAGATGAATTCCAAATATTTTAGGTAAATCGAGGGAGGGTTTTCCTGTACGATCATCTCGAAATAGATCCAGGTCCCAATACACCCAGTGCCATATAGCGGCTAAAAACAGCAGACCGGATAGTATTATATGAGCTGCGGCTACGCCTTCATAACTCCATATACCTGCGTCCGTCGCAGTATCTCCTGCGATACTCCAACCCCCCCATGATTTTGTTACCCCGATACGAGTCATAAATGGAATGACGAACATACCCTGTCTCCACATCGGATCAAGAATGGGATCGGATGGGTCAAAAACAGCTAGTTCATATGAAGCCATCGAACCCGCCCAACCAGAGACCAAGGCGGTATGCATCAGATGCACAGCAATTAGGCGACCAGGGTCGTTTAATACAACGGTGTGAACGCGATACCAAGGCAAACCCGTGAAAAACCCCTTTCTTGGATATTGGAGATGAATGATCACCACGTAACTTTCTCGCAATGGAAGCTCGCATCTTGAAAGATAAAATGAGGTTTGTTATGTGAAACATTTGGAAAAGTATTCTAGTTCGTGATTGAAGCAATAAATATAGGTAGGATAAAAAAAGTGATGTTCCTGCCTTTAAATTTCAGTGAGAAAATTTTTTATTACGAGTCTATCACTTCATCCACTTAGTTGTGCAAAAAAGTTACTACGTGGAACAAGCTAGCAACTTCTCTTCTCGAGAGGGATAAAGGCTCTCTCAAAAAAGTGTGAAGACATAGATATTCTAGCATCTCTATTCCTTGTATAACAATGTAGAGATTGGTCCCATCAAAATCCAATAATATATGCCAAAGTCACAAATAGAGCGACCTATACCGTCTCGCTCACACGTGTGATACTATCACATGAGCTATTATTTATTCATTAAGCTCCTACCTTACGCCCCCAATTTGGAGGTAATTGCAACAAACTGTTTTGATGATTCCTACATGCCAATCGGTGTTCCAAAAGTGCCCTTTCGTCTACCTGGGGAAGAGGATGCAGTTTGGGTTGACGTATAGTGCGACTCGTTAGGTGTGTCGAGCCTAGCGGAACTTGTCTCCGCCGTTTCGTAGCCGATCGATTTGGACCCACCTCGCCTGGAATTGACTACTCCATCAGTAATTGAATGCATGAAAAAAAAATCTAATTTACCGATAGAAGAGAAGTGTTAGCTGTCAGAATCCATGGCTAGTTGAAATGAACAGATCGTCTAGGCCCCGGTCACCCAATCCCAGAGATCGATCGCAACAGAAATACGTGCGAGATAGTAACTAGAACAGAAATTTGTTTAACTAGATTCATTTGTTCGAGCCTACAAAATGCAAAAATAAATGAAATGAAGGGAAAGAAAAACTACTTGTTCCATATGTGCGGGTGGTGGTCGGAACCTATTTATCCCCTGCGGGGTAGGAGATGAGCCTAAAGATTCTCCGAATCAAAAGGTCTCAGTGTCTAACAGAAATCTACTGGTATAGGAGAAAGAAATCGGCACAGTTGGTGCACCAACTGCCAGTTACGATGTAGTTCAAGATGTGTAAAAAATGGGCCGGACAAACTTGAACGAGAAAAAGCGGGATTCCTCATTTAGGCGAGGTTGAAAACGTAGAAGAAGAAAACTCCGTCCTTTCTTTCTATTCTATCCCGTCTTTATCCTCTCGCGTAGAAGCCGTATGTTTTCAACGAGACTTATACGGTTCCAGAGGGGGGGTCAGTAAGATAGACGTGATCTATCCCGATCAACCGGCTTTATCGGGAAAGGCTTCTTTTTCTAGGTCAACAGATCGATGACGAGATTGCCAATCAACTTATTGGTATCATGATGTATCTGAATGGTGAGGATCAAGACAAAGATATGTACTTGTATGTAAATTCCCCCGGGGGGGCGGTATTAGCCGGAATATCTGTTTACGATGCGATGCAATTTGTCGTACCAGATGTACATACCGTGTGCATGGGACTTGCTGCTTCGATGGGTTCTTTTATTTTGGCTGGTGGAGAGATTACAAGACGTATAGCACTGCCCCACGCTTGGCGCCAATGATTTGTATGGATTAGGGTTTTGCCTTCGCTGAATTGAGGCAACAATAGCATGGCAATCAGTACTTGGCGACTCTTTTCATATTTCATACATAGCCAGAAATAATGCGATGAAGTACTAAAAAGATAAAGGGAATCAAAAGAGATTTTTTTACTTGCGTTAGATTCGCCGTCGATCAAAATTAATATATCTTAGCGTCATAAGTTATATAACTTAATTGAATTTGCAGACGGTATCAAAATCCCAAAGTTTTTTTTGACAAAAAAAAAATTGAGATTCAAACGGTGTTGATTCCTTTGTCCATTGGGGGTATACATAGCAAACTCTGGGATTGCGGACGCGAAGAGATGACGGAATCATCGTAGTACTCTGAAAGGAAGGATGGTAAAATCCTAGAATATCACTTCTCGTACATGGTGCGGCAGGAACAAAGGGCAATAGCGAAATAGAGAATTTTTACATCGCAAAGAGTTGCTTCTTAACTATCAAATTGAGGAAGCTTCATTAGCTTAGCTCGCGAATTGTGTAAGGTAGCCGTATGCGGAGATGTCTGCTTGTACGGTCGGACTTAGTTGGAGTCACCTCATTAGGGTAATGATTCATCAACCCGCCAGTTCATATTACGACGGACAAGCTGGAGAATGTGTCATGGAAGCAGAAGAAGCATCGAAACTACGCGATTGTATAACTAAAGTCTATGCTCAAAGGACTGGTAAACCCCTGTGGATAATTTCCGAAGACATGGAAAGAGACGTATTCTTGTCAGCGGAAGAAGCCCGGGATTACGGTGTTGTGGATCTCGTAGCGTTGGAAAACGTTTCACGTTAGAGATTTGCTGAATAGCATAAAAAAAAAATTAGTCGAGATTCACAGCTGAATTTTTTACGGAATTCCATTTTTTCCCCCTTTTTTGATTATTTCGCAGTTTAACGTCTGTTATTTATTGACCCACCCATCCAGGAGCAGATCTACAAAGTTATTCCGAATACCAAAAATACAGCATAAATTTAAAATTAATAATAATTTGAATAGCAATTCTTGGATGTAGAAATGCAGCATATTTTCCCAAATGGTCGAGAATATTTCGCACCGAATAAACCTTCTGCGTCTTTGAGCGTGCCAACGAATCAGCAACTTATTAGAAAAGCGAGACAACTGCTGGGAAGTGGAACGAAATCCCCAGCTCTTCGGGGGTGTCCCCAGCGGCGGGGGGTGTGTACTAGGGTGTATGTGTGACTTGTTTGGATCGGAAATCTAAACTATTTGGAGATTGATGCTGCAGGATAATCTACCAAATAAAATGGGACTATTTTCATAATCCAACTATTTTTATAAAAAATAGAATTCGTGGCTGAAGTCGGTGCGAACCCGACCTTTTCGATTTGGGACGATGGAAAAAGTCAGTAATAATAAAATTGAGTTATTAAACGAAATTAAGCTGGTGGTATCAAATCCTAGTACCTCTGCTGTCAATTCCGTTTCGGCGGTAACAGGGTCAGCCTTTCTGTTAATGTTAACTCCCGGCATGAAATACCGCTACTATACATACGATTTCTTTTAACAAATGAGAAATACGCTTAAAGAAGTCTTAACAGGCTGAGTTTAATTTTGGGGATCGTGCGACCCACCAACAGCAGTGTCATTCTCCTCATTTTGGGACAAGTTTAAACTCCGGTATATAGGGGGGATCCTACTGCCAAAAGGAATCGACCACGGAAACATTGGAATCTGTAACATCTTCGGTACAACGTCTGGCTGTTTGGTGGATTGGGATATCGAACCAAGTAGTTACGGAAGGGAAAGCCGGAATAGCACAAGCCTCCGGAATCTCTAATTCTTACATGAGATAGAAATGAAAAGGAAAAAGGGTTGTTGCAACCGGTCTCCCCCCTGAACGGTCTGAGGCAATTAGTTCGGAAAAGACATAATAGTATGTTGCGTCGGCATACTTGGAGAGGGAAATATACATTTTTAAAAAATTTCGCTTTTTTGAGTAGCTATGTTCTGACGGGACGTCGTCTGTCGCGTTTTCTACCAAAGTGACATTTCCAACTAAGAAATATTGAAGTGAAAGTTTTGAAAAAATAGAGGAACTGAGGAATCAATAGATTTTCTATTTGAAAAAAAAAAATGAGATTTTTTGTGAGGCTATACGTATAACGACCAGAGTAAAACGAGGATCCGTCGCTCGGAAGTATCGCAAAAACATTCTTGATTTTGCATCTGGTTTTCGGGGCGCTCATTCGGGATTATTTAGAGCAGCAAATCAGCAGGAAAAAAAGGCTTTAGCTTATGCTTATATAGATAGAAGGAATCGAAAAAGAGTCTTTCGCCGTTTGTGGATTGCTCGGATTAATGCAGCAGCACGGAAAGAGGGAATTACCCACAGTTCGGCGATTCATAGTTTGTATGAGAATCGAGTTATTTTGAATTGCAAGACACTCGCCCAAGTAGCTATCTTAGATGCTTACTGCTTCTCCAGACTAATAAGAAAAGTTAACGACAAAAAAGATTGATCCACGGCAGCGAATTCAAGCCTCTCCGAATCGTTTTCAACGGAGAGGCGGAAAAACCAAATTTAGTTACAGATTTATCACACCAAAAAAGGCAAAAGGGAAGGGAAACAAGCAGAGAGGCGGACTATCCTGCAGGTAGTGATTTGACTTAACGGAACTAATTTGAATTGTATCTGTTTCGCGGGAAATTCTTAGTTGTTTTATCAAAAAATAGCCTAGACATCAATTTTTCGTTTTCAAAATGGCCTAATTCTCGTTATTTGAGAAGGGGAGCAAGGCCAAAATGCGAGCTCTTTTTACGGCAGTAGCTACCAAACGCTGCTGTTTTGAGGTCAATCTATTTATTCGTTTTGATAAGATTTTTCCCTGTTCACTTACGAATCGACGAAGTAAGCTAGTATTTTTATAATCAATATGTTCATCGTAACGGATGGAAGGGGAACGTCTAAGGGGAGGGCGTCTAGTTTTATTCATGATATTTCTTTGTAACTACCGATACATATCAATGTTGATATCGATTACTCCCGAACTAGTCGCAACGTAAACACCCTTCATCTCTTTGACTCTTTATGCAAAGTGTGCTTGTAGCAATAGGGACAATACTTCTCCGACTCCAGTCGAGTGGGTGTGTTGCGACGATTTTTACGTGTAGTGTATCGCGAAATACCTGTGGATTTACCACCAGTCTCTTTCTGAGTACAGCTTGTACATTCCAAAGCAACGGTTATCCTCACATCTCTACTTTTGGCCATAGAATCAAATAAATGTACTCTAATTTTTCCCTCTATTCAAAGAAGGGATAGGGGGTCGCGTGTAGATCCGTACTAGTATAAGCGGACTATTCACGAAGTTGTGACCAATGATTGTGTAACGGGGCGTGAAGTTCTGTCACCCCTTATTTCTCCAATTCATTTTCAGTTTATTTGCGTCGTAAAAAAGTTAAAAAAATGGAAATAATAAAGCATCCGGAAAAAATCGATTTGTTTCTATCAGTAAACCAGCCAATAAACCGAACCATATCGTAGCTACGACGGGGGCCGTAGAAAGATATACTTTCACATGTTGCATCGGAATCCTCCTTTTCCTTAAAAGTTCTATTTCCCCGCCCATCTGTCTCCATAGAATCTACCACTTTATACAAATCAAATTTCCGCATTTCCGGAAGTAAAAATTTATTACTTCTGAGTACCCTACCTCAGCGATACCACACTAAGTTGAAAAAAAAAAGCGAAGTGGGAATCAAGATGAGTAGAGGGTGGGGGGGGGGGGGGGGCAGCAACCTTTAAAAAAATTAATTTTTCTCAACTTTTCTTTTGGTGGTAGCCAGTATCCGTGGCGAAAGATTATAATCAGTTGGATCAAAAACCATGGCATGGGGTTGGTAGCACCAACTGCAAATCAAATTTAGTAGGGATAGGGATGTGACGCAGCTCGGTAGCGTGTTTGTTTTGGGTACAAAATGTCGCAGGTTCAAATCCCGTCATCCCTATTTTTCATATATCTATCAACCATCAAGGCTGATGGTTGATATTTCACTCAATCGATCTCCATCTTCCTCCTCATTTTTTTGTGGTGAGGGGGGGGTGGTGAAGGGGGGGTGGTGAAGGGGAAGAAATTAGGTCTTTCCCCTCCCTCCAACACGTTGGTAAAGAGGGGCACTGCAGCCCCACCTCAATTAGAGTGACGCTTAAGGCGCCCTTAGTTCAGTCCGGTGGAACGCGGGTCTCCAAAACCCGATGTCGTAGGTTCGAATCCTACAGGGCGTGTCTATTATTACCTACCTTTAATTGCTCAAGCAATGCACACTGTATTGAAAGTGGCAAAAAAAACGAGCTCTCATCGTTGTAAAAGCGGTCCCTTTATTTGACATTTTTCGGACGAAAAAGAAGCAATCAGAAAAGAATTTGGCAAACCTATCTCAATTTATCTCTTTTTCCAAGATCTCACCTCAGATGAGATGATTCTTAACTAAATTCTATCGAATATCTAATTGATCGCCCCGTCGATATTGTAGGTATGCAGTTACAAATAATCCAGCTAGGGTTATCGGAATCGAGCCTGACACAATTCCAGATAGTGATGCTTCAACCATTTCAATTTGTAAATCTCTAAAACAAAAACTTACCAACGTATATTTCCGCATCAACTAATAGAATCATCGGCAAGTGCAACAGATTAGTAAGCGCTGTCCGTAGAAAGCCTCTATCTTCTCGACCCTTCTCCTTTTCCTAAACGATAATAATAAGTTGCAGAATCTGAATCTTGTTCAATCCGACGAATAAAGCTGGGGTCAGAGTTAGTGCAAGCATGAGGAAGGCAAAGTAACTTAATGGGGTGAGCATATATCTGAATACCAAATTGTCTGGCAGATGGGTTAGTATAGTATACGATTCTCGAGTAGTTTATCACCCCACGACCTCGAATCAAAGTTGTTTACTCAAATTTGTTAAATTAGATCCGATACAGTCTAAGTCTAATTCTCGGGGATTTGACTTTTTTAATTTCATTTATTTGGCAATAGAACGTCTTAGCGCTTTAATTCGTTTCCCGAGGCGGACAGCTCCTTGACGTCGTTAATTGATCGTGAAAAAACAGCCCTACCCATTTAATGTTTAAAATTCTTGTTTGAAAGTATTTTGTGGGCATCTACTTTCAATAACGGACTGTACGCGGGATCGAGCGGGCATCGAGTTAGGATAGGAATCGGGGGGGGAGGGGGGTACTACCCCCCAACATCTACAAATTTTCTGCATCACCTCAGAAAGGGACTGTTCCGTATGGTTTACGCGCTGTATGGGCGACAAACCATGAGTCAAAATTTTTACAAGTCTCAAATACCGATCTCGTAGCGAGTAACCTTGCCGCATAGCAGCTGAAATAGCTATACTGACCCAGTATATTTTAAATATACCTTGGGCACAAAGGTGACAACCTAATTGGCATCAGTTCCCTTTATTCATTTTATTCAAAGGGGTTTGTTTTTGCTGGTGCATTCCGCATCTCTTCTTCTTATCCCTTTGACCTTTCTTTTTTTTCCTTATTTGAAAAATAAAGTAAGCGATTCTTTCCTTTTGTACAAGATAGATACGGAGTCAAACATGTCTGGGAATACAGGAGAGCGCCCCTTTGCCGACATTATTACTAGTATTCGATACTGGGTCATCCACAGCATTACTATACCCTCCCTGTTTATTGCAGGCTGGTTATCTGTAAGTACCGGTTTAGCTTACGATGTTTTTGGAAGCCCGCGCCCAAACGAATACTTTTCAGAGAACCGACAAGAAATTCCTCTAATAACTGGTCGCTTCGACTCGTTAGAGCAAGTTGATGCGTTTACGAAATCCTCTTAGGAGAAACCAACGGCATTAGATAAGACTTATCCAATTTTTACTGTTAGATGGTTGGCCGTTCATGGATTAGCTGTACCTACGGTTTTCTCCTCGGGATCCATATCAGCTATGCAATTCATTCAGAGATAGTTTTTAGTGAGTCCTGAATCTATGACACAACCGAATCCAAATAAACAGAGTGTAGAATTGAATCGTACAAGCCTTTATCGGGGACTATTGCTGATTTTTGTACTTGCCGTTTCATTTTCTAACTACTTTTTCAATTAGAAACTAAACAGAATTGTCTGGGAAGGGTCAAGATCCTAATTATTTGTGACCGTTCATGTCTAGAGTCGCGGACAGCTATGAAGAGAAAGAGCAGGAAGGAGGCGTAACAGATGACAAATACCACTGGAAGAGTTCCTTTGTGGTTAGTAGGTACTGTAGCCGGTACACTTGTAATAGGGTTGTTGGGCATATTCTTTTACGGAGCTTATTCAGGGTTAGGGTCATCTCTTCGAGAACGGATTGATGCCAGTGATGACTAGTCAATGAATACTTCTTCTTGCTTCAGGTGCGGATTAAGCAGAGAAGTTGTACCGAACTCCAAAAGCGAAGTTTTCCTTTTTTTTTTTCTCTTTTTAACTAAATAAAAATGGGGAGAAGAAAAGAAAAATGTTTTGATTCAACAGATCTTTATTTCCCAAACTATGAATTGATCTGGCATCAATTTTACACGATTAAAACTGGACATAACACTTGTTTTCAGTAATATTAGAGCTTTGTAGCACGTCTCGTTTCTGATTAAAAAAGTCGGTCTATCCCTTAGGGATCGGGGTTGAATCCAGCGACACCGATTCCTAGAAGAATTCTTTTTACCACCTGTTTCTAACTACCTAAATAGATTTAGACAGCAAAAAGAAATCATATCATAGATTCTATTTAAAGAAATAAAAATTTCGGCGAAAGACTTCGTCAATCTCAATAATTAGTGGGGTTACCTCACGATTTTTGGACTATCGTCTATATACTGATCAACCGAGAGACGAGAGTTTCTACCTCTAGTACTTTTCCTTATCATCTTCGTCAACGGTCAAATATTCCGTCCCATTTTTTGTTTCCAATCCCTTCCTCCTATTCCTACCGTTCTATCTCTGGATTGCTGATTCGATCCTGCTGGAGTCGAGTTAAGAACATGTGCGGAAAAAAAAAATCGATTGCATCAAGAAAATCTTTGGGTAGCGTCGCTAGTGGCGGTGGTGCCGACCACGCCAACACTAGCGACGCTACTGATGCCTCTAAATTGACTTGGCCACCAGACCTCCTAATTTTGCCGTGTTATTCCCAAATCCTCCCCCTACAAACACACGTTTGCGAACTGGCCTACTTCTAGCCCCCCCTTAGCCTTATATAGAAATAAGGCCGGAACCACCAAATCGCAAAGTGAAAAATCACGATTTTTATCCACAATCAACGGAATATTGAGTCGAGTCGTTTAGGTGTTGGGGGAGGGTTATAGGAAAGAATTTAGAATCAAAAATTCATTTCTGCCAACTGCACTTTTTCAAACTGCTTCTTCTTAAGCACGAGAAAGATCTGTGCTAAAACAACCGACGCAAAGAAAGCTAGGAGACCTTGGATCCGCGAAGGGTCTTGTAGTACGATTTCTGCTTCTCCCTGACCAAACCCCCCCACATTGGGATTATTAGTTAAAGGCTGATCCGCTTTGACGAACTCACCTTCTGAAACGACTAGTTCGGGGCCGGGAGGTACAATATCAATAGCTTCACGAGCCTCAGATGATTCTTCAATGGTTATTTCGTAACCACCCTTTCCCTCTTTTCGAACAATTCTTTTTATCTTTCCCGTTGCTGAAGCGGTATAAACTGTGTTGTTACTTTTGCTACCATCCGGGTAGATTTGTCCCCTACCCCTGTTCCCCCCTACATAAATGGGGTATTTTAAAAAATGCGCCTCTTTATTAGTACCTGGGTTTGGCGATAGGACTGGAAATACAATTTCGCTGTATAACTTGCCCGGTACTGGACCTACGACAATTATATTGTCCTTGCCGGGTCGGTAAATTTGAAACGATAATTTTCCTGATTTCTCTTTAATTTCAGCTGGGATTCGATTAGGGGGAGCTAATTCAAATCCTTCGGGTAGAATGAGGACGGCGCCAACATTCAGCCCCCCTCTTTTTCCATTTGCCAGTACTTATTTAATCTACGTGTCGTAAGGAATCTTAACAATTGCCTCAAAAACAGTATCGGGAAGAACGGATTGTGGAGCCTCAATATCAACGGGTCTTTTGGCTAAATGACAATTGGCGCATACGATACGACCTGTGGCTTCGCGTGGATTTTCGTAGTTTTGCTGCGCGAGAATCGGATATGCGTTTGATACAGATGGACAGCTTAATTCTCCAAAACTTATCAATACTACAATTGATGAAATCCACCATTCTTTCACCCACTTATTCGTAATTGTTGCTTGCATAGATCGATGATTAATCTTAAATTTTTGTACGAACAGGCCGTGACATCTTAGAATGCCAAGAAGTTTCCTCTTTTTCTAATTCTTTTCCTGAACCTATTCCCCCGTTTTCCAAGTATAAGTATTGGATGGCAAACAACAAGCGGGTGAGGGGTTGATTCTAAATCAGGGGCTGGGATAGCTTGCTGATCGAAGATTTGGAAAAATTGTTGTCACTCACTCATTGTATGGTAAGTTGCTACAATTGAAGGAGATGTGCGATTCAAGTGACGAAAGATCCAATACTTAAAAACCGTATCTAAAATAACTGGGAAAGTTGAGACAAAACGAGGGATTACATATTTATTAGGAATCAACCCAAACTGTTCGAAAACGCAACCTACAATTATTTCCCAACCATGGGGTGAGTGAAACCCTACACATAGATCAGTCAGTAGAAGGATGAAAAACGCCTTCATTGTATCATTTAAACTATAAAATGACTCTTGAACCCAGGAATTTGAAACTGCAAGTCTCTTTCGCCCCGGTAGGATAAAAAGAAGTAGAGTGGCGATGCTAATTGCATTGGTTGATAGCTGCAGTAATAGATGAATGGTTAGTTCGTTATATGTTGTTACTAATCTAGTAGTTTCATCGCGCGCATCCGCGTCGAAATTTTGCAACTGGGTGTTTGCAAAATTGCCAATCACATCGTCTAACCAGAGTAACGCCTCTGTTTCTCGGAGCTGCCTCAAGGCCTTTTCTTCCTGGAGTGGGTTTAAAAATATTTGGATTTGAAATTTGTTCCACCAACCCCTAATCCAGGGTTCCAGAAACCAGTTTTTTAGAACCTCTCGAAACGATAAGGAAAGAAACAAGGAGAAGCCGACGGATTGGAGAGAAGCGGAGGCTTGATTCTTCGCTAGATCGAAGTCGTTATGTACTAATACACCTGATTGATTCGTCAATTCCGCTTTGAACCTGGATAAGGTCCGGGTCACAGACCGAGGCACCAAATTAATTGGCTCGTAAGCTGCTGGACTGTCGCGAAAATTTGCTAATTTGCAATTAAGGGATTTTTCAATCACTTTTTTCTTAGTTTGGAACGAAAATATTTGTCTGGAACAAATTCTTACTCGAGAATCAAACTCATTTGAAGTTGCTTCGATCCAAGCTAATTTTCTATTCATTTTTTGCATATTTTTCAATTTGTGAGAAATGCACTTACTTGCAGAAGCGGAATCATCCTCAAGGTCATAGTTTGATAAGCCAACGACTCCTCTTCTCCGGTTGCCCACTTTGTAATCCATGTAAGAATTAGAACAAGATCCCGAAGATACCCTTCGGGGAATCAAAGTATCTAACGGCTTATGCGGAGGCGTATCTAAACAACCTTCGACTGAGTAACTACTTGTGTAGTAGGGGTAGGATCCGCAGCGCTTGATTGGAGATGGCCAAATAAACTTTTTCCAAAAAAAAATCCTTGAATGTTTTTGGATTCCCAAAAGGAGTAGACTACTTCTGTGTTCTAGGAGACTACGACATATTACATATCTAGATTTGCCGGATGCTGCAGTTCCAAAAGTTGATCGGGTTCGTGACGAATACTTCGCTCCGGGGGGAAATGACTTCAGTTGCACGAAAAACAAAGAGTCAGCCTGCATATTCTTACTAGCTTCATAAGCTCTATTCGAGGAACGATGTGGTGTATTGAAAAACCATCGAAGAAGTTTTCGTTTCCAATGACAGGATTGCATATATTAATTATCCATCAACCAGGAGAGAAACATTCGCGAGGTAGGAGGCTGGCCGGAAAATTATTTATTTCGCAATTAGGCTATCTCCCTTTTTTGGAACCTTCTCAAACTCTTTTTTTTTCCTGTTGTCCCAATAGTTTTGTACCATACCTTTTCGTAAAAAATATTATTTTTGGGCTGAACCTCAAAATCCTTCGATTGATACACGTAAAAAACGGGCGAGTTCGGCAGCTTTTTCTTCCATATTCTCCAAAGTGAAATTCTCGCCGATTCTAGTTAGCGGGATACTTCGTCGACCCCTGACTTTTAGGTAGAGAATCCGACTTGGAAAAAAACCTTCTTGACTTTTTAAACCGACTGCTTCAACATCTTTCAGTACGAGGCGAATACGGATACGACGATTCTTTCCGGGAAAGCCCCACCGAAAAATGGAAGAAATACCCTCTCGCTTGTCGAAGTAATTGTATCCGCCTCCCACGTCCCAAAAAGCAGTACACCACAAATATAAACCGAGGGAAAGACCGGCGATACCATAGAAGCACATCACGAGACCTTGTGGAAGAAATGCAATCTGTTTGGACGAAAATCTAGGGATCAGATCTTCGCCGATGCAACTAGAAAAACCCACCAGTAAAAAACCCATTGAACCGCAGACGAGGGTACAGGCCCAACACGAATTTGCAAACGTACGTGAGCCTTTTATAAACTCTACTTGGATCCATTTGGAGCGGGAATTCATCATCATTTCCTCAGAGATTGCATAATGAATGGATTGATTTTGTCGCTGGATTCACTTTCCCCTTCTTTCCTCTCTTCACTTTTGTTTTGCAGTTTATTCACTACTTTTGCCTCTGTCTCGCGCATCTGCGTCTGGTACCTTGTGAGTATTTTTCACAAGTGAAGTATCCCTATCCCATCTTACTAACAAATGATCAATCTATATCCCAATTCTGTGGGAAGTTAGAATGAGACATAGATTGTGACGATCTTAATTACTGGAAAAAAAAAGAATCAAATAGGGATATCCGTCAGCGGGGGTCATCCCACTTAGGTTTTGGCTAGAAGTAAATTTCTGATACAATTATTACGAGGAGTGGCAAATCTACTAAATTCTAACTTATTCTACAAAAAAAGATAGATTAGAAAATTTCATCCCGCTCTATATACAGAAATAGGGAAGCCATTGTAACTGCCGGAAACAACAAACCTACTAGCGGTACAAGGATAGAGGGTAAATAAGACGCTGCCATGGTGAAATTGCCTCGAAAAAGGAAGAAGTATTTATACAACAATATATCTCCGTTCCACTATTCCTTCTAGTATTTAATGATATTCCTTTTATTTCATAAAGGAAAGGGTTTTATAGTTTAAAGAACTAATCTAGTTAGAATTATTCTTTCCTAACATTCTTCGCAGGAAAGAATAATACACTGCCAATGAGGAAATATCCTATGCTTCACCTCCTCCTCTGATTAGAAAGTGAGATGCAAATCTACGGAAAGTTAAAAACATCAAATTCGTTTTAAGATTTTGAAGTATTTTTGTAAGGAGCTGATAAGTAAGGCTCAAATATTTCACTCAAAACACCCTTCAGAAGATTACGCGGGACGATTGAATCGAGTAGCCCATTTTCAAATAAGGACTCAGCTGCTTGAAAATCGTCAGGTATCTTCTGGCGCGAGGTTTATTCAATTACCCTTTTACCGGCAAATGCTATATAGGCTTTAGATTCGGCAATAATTATATCTCCCAGCATCCCGGAACTAGCAGTAACACCGCCCGTGGTTGGATAAGTAAGAACGGATATATGAAGCAATTTTGTTTGAACTTGATGAAGGTGCAAAACAGAAGAAATTTTAGCCGTTTGCATCAAGCTCAACGTTCCCTCCTGCATACGCGCTCCCCCGGAGGCACAAATTAAAACTAGTGGCAGAAGTTTTTGTGTGGCATATTCAATTAAACGAGTAATTTTCTCACCCACCACGGAGCCCATACTTCCTCCCATGAGATGGAAGTCCATAACACCAGGCGCAACAAGTGTTCCATTTAGGTATCCTATACCTGTTTGAACAGCATCAGTTAAACCCGTCTTTTCCTGAGAAGTAAGTATACGATTTTCATAAGAATCTTCATCGGAGAAACTTAAAACGTCTCTTGCAGTTGTGTCTTCATCCAAGGGAATCCATGTGTTGGGATCAATTGAAAGTTCGATCCTTTCCATACTATTCATTGAAAGGTGATAACCGCGTTCTTCACAAACACTTCTATTTCGTTTCGAAAATTTCACATGAAGCATATTTCCACGATTATCACATCGAGCCCATAATCCCTTGTTCGCGTTAACACCTATTCGTCTATCTCTCTCACTTGAGGTGGAGCTTCGCGTAGCTTCTTCGAGAAAAGCCCCAATTAATCCACCGAATTTTCGCCTATCTTCAAACCAATTTATTACAGACGTACTAATCTCCTCATCTGTTTCCTTAGCTCTTTAACAAACAAACCCCAAACCGCCTTCCCGAGACGGCGGAGTATGCCCCTAGCTGAGGCAAATACCAGCAAATCGGGATCAACTCCAAGTTCGTCGGCGAAGCAAAATTGCAGATTGAGAAATTAGGTACCGAGTCAGCCATATTTTAGGTGTTTAATTTCGGTTATCCAATGGAACAGGCGAAAGAATATAGTACGAAATCACACATGACGAAATCAAATGACCCAAATAAGTTATAGTCTTTGATTGTAACATCAGACCGCTAATTCTCATACCGTAGCTTTTTGATACTGATACTAATTGGTGGGGGATTCGAACCCTCGGATCTGCGGTTTAAAAAACGCGCTTTCCTCCATTTAGCCACCAACCTTTCTTGGGGTACTAAGAGGATCGGGAAAAAAAAATTTTCCCATCCTCTTAGTACCAATACGTCTCATAATGGTTTTAAGACAGGTGCCGGAGCAAAGAACTTCGACAATTTTATCTACAGCGTATCAATTGTATCGAACTCAAATTTGATTGCTTTCCATATTTCGCATGCAGCAGCCAATTCTGGACTCCACTTACTAGCTTCACGAATGATTTCGTTACCTTCACGGGCGAGGTCACGGCCCTCGTTCCGAGCCTGTACGCAAGCCTCCAACGCAACTCGGTTAGCTACAGCACCGGGTGCATTTCCCCAGGGATGTCCCAACGTTCCCCCGCCGAATTGTAAGACAGAATCGTCCCCGAAGATTTCGGTTAGGGCAGGCATGTGCCAGACGTGAATACCACCCGAAGCTACGGGCAGTACACCTGGCATGGATACCCAATCCTGGGTAAAATAGATGCCGCGGCTACGATCCTTTTCAATATAATCGTCGCGAAGTAAGTCGACAAACCCCAGGGTAACTTCTCGTTCACCTTCTAATTTGCCCACTACAGTTCCGGCATGGATATGATCCCCACCAGACATGCGCAATGCTTTGGCTAATACACGGAAATGTATACCGTGATTCCGTTGTCTATCGATTACAGCATGCATCGCCCGGTGAATGTGAAGAAGTAGCCCATTGTCTCTGCAATAAAATGCTAAGCTGGTATTTGCGGTAAACCCCCCAGTCAAGTAGTCATGCATGACGATTGGTGCACCCAATTCTCTGGCGAAAACAGCTCTCTTCAACATTTCTTCACAGGTGCCTGCAGTGGCATTTAAATAATGTCCCTTGATTTCACCCGTTTCCGCCTGGGCTTTAAAAAGGGCTTCTGCTACAAATAAGAAGCGGTCTCTCCAACGCATGAAAGGTTGGGAATTCACGTTTTCATCATCTTTCGTGAAATCAAGTCCACCACGAAGGCATTCATAAACTGCTCTACCATAATTTTTGGCAGACAAGCCCAATTTTGGCTTGATTGTACATCCCAGTAGGGGACGCCCATATTTGTTTAGTTTATCCCTTTCTACTTGAATGCCGTGTGGGGGTCCTATAAAAGTTTTGGAATACGCAGGAGGAATTCGTAGGTCTTCCAGACGCAGAGCGCGTAGGGCCTTGAAGCCAAAAACATTACCTACAATCGAAGTCAGCATATTGGTGACGGAACCTTCCTCGAATAAATCCAGGGGATAAGCTACATACGCAATATACTGATTTTCCTCTCCAGCGACGGGCTCAATATCGTAACACCGGCCCTTGTAGCGATCGAGACTGGTAAGTCCGTCTGTCCATACCGTGGTCCAGGTACCCGTAGAGGATTCCGCAGCTACTGCAGCTCCGGCTTCCTCAGCCGGTACTCCAGGTTGTGGGGTCATTCGGAAAGCCGCTAAGATATCAGTATCTTTGGTCTTGTATTCGGGAGTGTAATAAGTCAATCGGTAATCTTTGACACCAGCTTTGAATCCAACACCTGCTTTAGTCTCCGTTTGTGGCGACATGAGTTTGTTCCTCCCTACGACTGAAATAGTAAATCTTGCAATGATGAGATCTGCTCGGCATAGGTCGAGTATTTCGATGTGATACGTAAAGCGGGTTTTGGTGATTTAACCTCCACACGATACTTATACCTGTCAATAATCCACTTCAGGAATGGAACATTACCATTTTATATCGTGTTTCATGCGGGGTGCAACTAATCACTCCGCTTTTCCGCAGAAATTGTTAAGGAAACAAGACTCCGCTCCATCTCAACACATTGACTCGGGAATCCGTTCGTGGTTAGACTGGTCCATGAATTATGAACTAGTTAAGTGTTGGTTCTTTACTCCGATGATCTAGAAAGGAAAAAGACGTATAACCCAATAATGAGAATTCAATGGATGGGGCACCGATTGCGTAGTATCAAAGTCATAGGGGGAGAAAAACTTCTTTTAATTATCGAATCTTCGCATCCCCCTCACTTCATGTATTATAGCCACATCTGCAAATTGGACGGGAAAGAAGGGGGAGTAGAGGTGAGAATAGAATGGATAAATATCCTTTCGTATTAACCTTTCGACGGTGAAAAACCAAATACTTCTATCGATTCAGCAATTAAATAAAGAAAACAAAACGAAACTGTTATGAAAACCAGTTCTCTCTTTTTCGAAATTTCTGAATTGGTGGAAAAAAACGTCGGATACATCACTCAGATCATTGGACCAGTTTTGGATGTGGCTTTTTCTCCAGGGGAAATGCCCAACATCTACAATTCCTTAGTAATTAAGGGAAAAAACTCGGCGGGCCAGGAAATTGACGTTACTTGTGAGGTCCAACAATTGTTGGGTAACAATGAAGTAAGAGCCGTAGCTACGAGCGCTACAGATGGTTTAATGAGAGGTATGGGCGCTGTTGATACGGGAGCCCCTCTTAGTGTTCCTGTTGGTGAAAGCACTCTTGGCCGAATATTTAATGTACTTGGCGAACCCGTAGACAATCTGGGTCCTGTTCAGAATAGTACAACATTTCCGATTCACAGATCCGCTCCGGCATTTACTCAATTGGATACCAAGCTATCCATTTTTGAAACGGGAATTAAAGTTGTGGATCTTTTGGCTCCGTATCGCCGAGGTGGAAAAATTGGCTTATTTGGTGGAGCCGGAGTTGGGAAGACAGTTCTTATCATGGAATCAATCAATAATATTGCGAAAGCTCATGGAGGTGTATCTGTATCCGGTGGAGTGGGGGAACGTACACGTGAGGGTAACGATCTCTATATGGAAATGAAGGAGTCAAAAGTTATTAATGAACAAAAAATATCAGAATCAAAAGTGGCTTTGGTTTACGGTCAGATGAATGAACCACCGGGAGCTCGTATGAGAGTTGGCTCAACCGCCCCAACGATGGCGGAATATTTCCGAGATATTAACAAACAAGATGTACTCCTATTCATTGACAATATTTTTCGCTTTGTCCAAGCGGGGTCGGAGGTCTCGGCATTACTTGGTAGAATGCCTTCCGCCGTCGGTTATCAGCCGACCCTTGGTACAGAAATGGGATCATTGCAGGAAAGAATTACTTCCACCAAAGAAGGGTCAATAACTTCCATTCAAGCTGTTTATGTACCTGCGGATGATCTGACCGACCCAGCTCCCGCCACGACATTTGCACATCTAGATGCTACAACTGTGCTTTCGAGAGGCTTAGCAGCAAAAGGTATCTATCCGGCCGTGGATCCATTGGATTCGACCTCAACTATGTTGCAGCCTTGGATCGTAGGTGAGGAGCATTACGAAACGGCGCAGGGGGTGAAGCAGACTTTGCAACGTTACAAGGAACTTCAAGATATTATAGCTATTCTCGGACTAGACGAGTTATCCGAGGAGGACCGTTTGACGGTAGCTAGAGCGCGAAAAATAGAACGTTTCTTGTCACAACCTTTCTTTGTAGCAGAAGTCTTCACCGGTTCTCCGGGTAAATATGTCAGTTTACCAGAAACAATTAAGGGATTTCAAATGATTCTTCCTGGAGAGTTGGATAATCTCCCCGAGCAAGCTTTTTATTCAGTTGGCAATATTGACGAAGCCGCCGCAAAGGCCGCGTCTTTACAGACGGAGGGTCAATAAGAGGTATGGGATTAAGTCTTCGTGTAATGGCCCCTAATCGAATAGTTTGGAATTCCGAGGTCTGGGAAATTGTTTTATCCACAAGTAGTGGTCAGATTGGTATACTACCCAATCACGCGCCGCTTCTCACAGCTTTGGATATGGGGGTCTCAAAGATACGTAATGACGGGCAATGGTCCGCAATGGCACTTATGGGCGGCTTCGCCATGATAGATAATAATCGGGTAACAATATTAGTTAACGAAGCGGAGAGAGCTAACGAAATTGATCCTGCCGAAGCTCGAAGAAGTTTTCAGGCAGCTCAAGCTGAGTTAGCTAAAGCAGAAGGCAAGAAAAGAATAATAGAAGCCAACTTGGCATTTAAAAGAGCTAAAGCTAGATTGGAAGCTTCAACTACCGTTTAGTCCGGTTCTCATGAGCCCGATATTTATTCTCGATATCGATCCGGCCCGATGATCCCGTACTTTACTAACGACGACGCTACGCATGCAACACGTCTTGTACACGGTGAAACTTATTAGGTACCGACGCGATACCGATTCAGTAGTCGCGGTATCTAATAAGTAAGTGTTACCTACTATTGGATTTGAACCAATGACTCTCGCCGTATGAAAGCGATACTCTAACCGCTGAGTTAAGTAGGTCTCCGCCACCTTCCTATGCACCAATGTCATGCATGATTCCCACCTACTCAGATGTGGGATTCAAATTGCTGTATATAACATAGATTCAGATATATATATATATTATACCCACGAGAAATGGCCGGAAGCAAGTTCATGTTACATCAATAAAAAGTCGCTGGTTCAATATTTTTTCTTCCAACTTATTGACTTGACATAAATTAGTTGTCACGGATAGAATATTTGTTACATGAATAGTTTTGTCAAGGGCTATAGCTCAGCGGTAGAGCGCCTCGTTTACACGTGCGCCAATGTATTTTTAGAAGATTCGTCGAAATCCAACGATTCGTGCAAACAAAAAAGATTGCATGACATACTTCTGTCTTACTTTTTCGCCACGAAAGAACAGTAGCATGACAGAGAAATCGACTGCAAATCGATTTTGAAAAGTTGATATGGTAAAATTGGTTTATCCAATGCTAAATTTGGTTGGACAATGGGGGGCCAAAAGAAAATCTCTTCCTCGTCTCACGAACTCTCGGGTGTAGAAAGTGTCGTGCTAAATTCTCCAAAAGACAGAGACTATCTCGGATCCCGAGATGGAGTTCTACCCAACAGATGCAAACCTGTGTCAACGCGTAGCTAATAATCTTCTCAAGATACTTCGGGATTGCTTAATGCATTTTTTTTCATGTAGTTCCTTCAACTATCCAACTTGGAGGAATACCTGGAGAAAAAATTGCTTGAGTATACGGAACCATCTTTTCTCATTCAGAATACGAAAGAAAGATTGGTACATCAGCGCCTGTTCGTCTCCAATTGAATTGGGAAACAGTTAGGTAGAGAGCCCAATGCTGCAAAAGCGGCATGTTGGGTTCGATAAGCAGTTCGAGAACTCGTTTCTATATTCTGATCTGCATAACCGAGAGTGTCTACGGTTCGAATCCGTATAGCCCTAAATCGTGTGGAAAGAAAAAGGCTAGGAATAATAAATCGTTGATCTGGCGCAATCTACCTAATCAATCCGAGTTGCCTATCCAATCCAAGTAAATCGATCACTGAATATGATCTACTCAATAGGATCGATAATAATTTAAAATGACATTATTCAATGTGACCACCCCCCCCCCCATGGACAGAAGTAGAAGGAAATTGGTTCAATTTTTTCATGCAGTTACTATAGTAATCAACCAAATGCACATGCGACCCATTCAGAGTACCGGGCTCCTTACACTACAAAAGGTAGAGCTGCGAGAATGAGACTGCGGATGGAAAAACCGCAAGAATGATAGCTCATAGTTAACTTACTAATTACTACTACAGATATAAGTTGGCGACAACCCCAACCCACTTCTCCAAGAAGGTTGTAGGTGCTAAACCTGTTGTGGTGTAGCGAGGCGATGATTGTGGAAACGGAAGGAGTGTATATATGTTTTTGTTTCACCAATATGACTCTTTCCGGATTTTTCTGTTAGTTTGTATATCTATTCCATTTCTGGCTTTTTCGATTCCCAAGCTTGTTGCTCCCACTCGAGAGGGGCCGGAAAAGTTGGCGAGTTACGAGTCAGGTATTGAGCCAAAAGGAGACACTTGGATTCGATTTCAGATACGTTATTACATGTTTGCCTTGGTCTTCACGGTCTCCGATGTCGAAACCGTATTTCTCTATCCCTGGGCTATAGCTTTTGGGGACTTGGGATTATTTGGTTTCGTCGAAGTTATTGTTTTCGTATTCGTACTAATCGTCGGTCTGGTTTATGCATGGCGAAAAGGAGCATCGGAATGGTCTCAATTTCCGAACAGTCGAGTGAGAGTGACAGCAGGAAAGTCAAATACGAAAAGGAAGACGCTTTCCTCAATTCGGTAGCAGGATTGTCCTTTCGGCGGGGTTTGTCAGATTCAATTTTTTTAGCTAGTATCAGTGATTTTTCCAACTGGTCCAGGTTATCCAGTTTATGGCCACTTCTATATGGTACCAGTTGTTGCTTCATTGAATTTGCCTCTCTAATTGGCTCGAGATTTGATTTCGATCGGTACGGCCTAGTACCTAGATCCAGTCCTAGACAAGCGGACCTAATTGTTACTGCCGGTACCGTAACAATGAAAATGGCTCCATCCCTAGTAAGATTATATGAGCAAATGCCTGAACCTAAGTATGTAATTGCTATGGGAGCTTGCACCATTACGGGAGGCATGTCTAGTACAGATTCCTACAGTACGGTTCGCGGGGTAGACAAATTAATTCCTGTCGATATTCATTTACCTGGTTGCCCACCCAAACCCGAAGCCATTACCGATGCCGTGACAAAACTACGCAAGAAAATTGCTCGAGAAAGCTTTGGGGAACGGGCTTATCACCCCACCCGAACGCGATACCTTATCTTAAGTCACCGATTTCGTTTCGTACCAAACGCCCATACCGGAAAGTACAATCAAGAGATAGAGAATTGTGGCACAAAATCGGCGCTAACTAATTTTTCGGAAAACTTGCAAAAATTTTCAGAAAAATACGATGAATTAATATCATCAAATTAATGACTAGTTCTATTTCTCCTATGAATCATTGAGGAAAATGAAGAGGTATTAACCAATATGAACACCACTGAGAAAGATGAATTCCATCCAGATACGCGGGGTCGAATATCTGCCTGGTTAGCCAAACACAAGTTATCACATCGACCTTTGGGTTACGATTATAGAGGTGTTGAGATTTTGCAAGTCAAGTCGGAGGAGTGGTTGTCTATAGCTGTCGCCCTATATGCTTACGGATTTAATTACCTACGATCTCAATGTGCTTACGACGCGACACCGGGGGGTTATTTAGTCAGTGTGTATCACTTAACCCAGATGCGAGACCAGCCAGATCAACCTGAGGAGATATGTGCAAAAGTCTTTGTTTCAAGAGAAAACCCTCAAATACCTTCGGTTTACTGGGTTTGGAAAAGTGCTGATTTCCAGGAACGTGAATCCTACGACATGTTGGGAATAATTCACCGGGGACACCCGTATCTTAGGCGTATACTAATGCCTGAAAGTTGGATCGGCTGGCCTCTCCGTAAGGATTATGTCGTACCCAACTTCTATGAATTACAAGATGCCTATTAGATTCCTTTGAAAGAGAAAGATTCGCTTTTCTAATTTTTTCTCACTCAATTTACCCAGTTCTTGAAAAACTTACTGGCTTTCAACTAGCTTTTTCTAGTAAGATCCCATCCCTATGGGATAGGTTCAAACTATTTTTTTTTTTTCCATCTACAACTTGTGGGAATACTTTTCCTTTAGTTGCCAAGAACCAGATTCGAACTGGTGACACGAGGATTTTCAGTCCTCTGCTCTACCAACTGAGCTATCCCGGCCAACTCCTTTTTTTTTTTAAGGATACGACTGCTCTAGAGACGCGAGGGTTCAACATTCCCGTTTTTGGGTCTTTGACGACCAATTAAACTTTCACTTCTGCTTCTGCTGATTTGTTTCATGCTGTTTGTAAAACAGAAATAAAAGACGGGAGGGGGGACTAAAGATTGATCGAGCCATTCAGGGATTTCTACCGCCTGAATGGCTGATCCTTTTTTTTTTCCGGGTGAAACAAAGGGTTTTCTATGGTTTCCTTCCTTTCGCCCGCAGACATATCAATTGAACCTAAAGGGAATGGTTGAATTGTAGCATTGGGGATAGAGGGACTTGAACCCTCACGGCCGAAACCAACGGATTTTCTTCCCACTGCAACTTGCGTCGCTACCTGATTGTCAGTAGCTGCGTAGGATAGGGCTCTACCTTCATTCGCGAGAAAATTATTAGTTGCTACCGGCTCATTTATTACGTAACTTAAGTAGGAGTATTCGTCGTAATGTAACGAGATCTTACAACAGGTAGGAGAAAAATGTGGGAACTAGCAATACTTATAAGTAGGATGAGGGAAGATATATTTATTTAGCGCCCTATTCATGAATGAAACAGAATATTGGCGCGACTTCGTGAATGAATACTTCTTCCAAACTGATTATAACGAGTCCGCTTCTAAAAGCTAGAATCTCCCTCTTTTTAATTACAATTCAAATCTTTCCCGTGCATATATCTTACTTCATGTGGTTAATCACATGGACCATTTGGATATTCAATTCTTTTGTAAACTACTAACTAATAGTTCGCTCGTTAGAATAACCCCCTTCGAGTCTCTGTACCTATCTCGCCCTACCAATCCGGATGAAATTCCGTGAGTTGGTACGAGATTTGGCTCAGGATTGCCTGCTAAAAAATCCTAGGTTTCCCTGAATCTGGGAGCTGCCACTCGATACGTCTCCATACCTAGGCTCAATCTGCTTGAGTCCGCTGCGTCTACCATTTCGCCATATCCCCACCCCTAGCCCCAATAAACCGGAAGGAAAAGACGTAGATAGCTAGTTCTTTTTAATAGTTTGAAGAAAAAGGATGGGAGAATTTGGTGTACCTGTATTCAATAATCTAGACCCCACCCCACCCACTAAAAATCTATTCCAAATATGGATGGAAAAACTAGCATGTAGATACAAATATATATCTGTTTATACATTTCACCCCTTTTGCTTCTGCTCTGTTGATCCTTCCCCTTGTTTTACCCTCGCTTTTCACTTATTTTCTTAAAGAATAAGTCTGTGTAAGACAAAATGTCGATTAGGTAATTACGCGTTTTTTTTTTTCAAAAGTTTTTTCTGAAATTAAGTATATAGAGACGCACCACTCAAAGCAATATCAATCTATCTGAGTTTCCTCTACAGAATTTTTATGTAAATGTATATGCTACAACATTTTCACTATATCCGGTACAAATTGGTGGATACATCAGTAGTAGTAGTAAAGTGGGTTTCGGTCTGCCCCCTAAACTCTTTGCTCAAATGATTTTAGCAAATCGAATATTTATCAGTTTCTATCCATATGTTATGATTTTCATAGATACCAATTTTGATCAACTTCTATTTAATTCGTCAATAGATATGGATTACATCTCCGTGCTGATCTCATAATTTTTTCTTTCGTCCTCCGTTTGGAAACCATTTATAGAAAAGGAGTTTTTACGTCTCGTTATCGAGGACCTCGTTTAAAACCAATGCGTCGTCTGAAAAATTTGCCAGGCTTTGCGGGTAAGGATACAATGTTCAACTCGGGGGAATTTCGAGTTGCTAGCGACCAATCAGCTTCAAAGAAAATTTCTCAATTCTGCGTGCGTTTGGAGGCCAAACAGAGATTACGTTTTAACTACGGTTTGACAGAACGCCAATTACTCAAATATGTTCGTATCGCCAGAAAAACCAGGGGTTCAACAGGTCAGGTACCGCTGCAATTGCTTGAGATGCGTTTGGATAATATTATTTTTCGGTTAGGTATGGCTTCCACGATTCCCGCTGCCAGACAATTGGTTAATCATAGACATATTTTAGTGAACCATCGTATTGTGGATATACCAAGCTATCGATGTAAACCTAGAGATATTCTTACTATTCGAAACCGACCAACTTCCCACAATGCGGCGAAAGCTGAGTCTCCTGGAGGGGGCGGAATACCGGATCATTTGACTCTGTCTCTCTCGAAAACCGGTGAGCCAGCGGGTTTAGTAAATCATATGGCCAATCGAGAATCCGTCCACCTAGATATAAATGAATTGTTAGTTGTTGAGTATTACTCTCGAAAGGCTTAAGAAAATTCCATCAAATACTGTGGAGACCCTCATTGTGAAAATACCCAGTCAAAGAACTCAGATTTCTACAAAATAAGAAGCAGATTACCAGAAACATAAAGTATAAGAAGATTACTTTTGACCTACCCTTTAGTTATTTTAGTAAATAATAAAATTTTAAAACTTCACTTCGACGAAAAGTAAAGTTTTAAAATTTTGAAAAAACTGATTTGAATCATAATGTAGTTTGTTAGTTAGAGATATGCATTATCTCAACACATCTAACAAGGGAGGGGAAGAGGGATAAACGAAAAGATGTCTAAGGAAGTAATAATATAGATAGGAAAGGGAGGGATTCGAACCCTCGGTAGCTAGAAATCTACGTAGCATTTCCGGTGCTATGCCTTAAACCGCTCGGCCACCTCTCCCGGGGCTGATACATTTCAGTAGTGAAACATCTGAATTTATTTTAGGACTTTAGACAGTGAAATGACAAGTGATTCGCGCATATCCTCACCAATAATTATCCTAAAAATCGAGAGGGAAAGTAGAGTAAGTTTTTGACCTACTTTGTCACTTCGCGATCTCTTCCTTTTAACTTGTCGTCCAATCAAGTCGACTTACTTTTTTTTTTTTCCCGTAATCTCAATGAATGAAATGATGAAATAATAGGTGAACTGATGAAAAAAAAACAAGGAGTTAATTTCGACTACGCCTAGGTCGCGGAAAAATGATAATTTTATCGATAAAACTTTCACAATTCTAGCGGATATTTTGACAAGAATTTTACCTACTACTAAGAGAGAGAGGGAAGCTTCTATATACTACAGGGATGGTGTGATTCGAGAAGGGAAGCAATTTGGCACTATTCCAAATTGGTTTAAAAAAAATACCATTTTGGCAAGCCCACATTTGGTAGAGGTGTTTTTCGATTGTCGAACAAATCCTTCGGTCGCGTATCCACGACTGATGCAGCCCCGCAAGTTACGGTTCTTGCTTTTTGCGGATCTGGGGATCAAGCAAGCAAGGGGTTAAACCTTTTATTATTTGATATGCAATAATTGTAGGAAGAAGCAGAGGGGGGGGCAGACACCACACGCAGAAATCGGCAATACAAAGTCTTCGTCAACCCCCGGCTTCGGCAAACATTCTGTTTATTTGAGAACTCTGGAGTCGTGATAACGACTAATTGTGATCGGGGTAACAAGCAGCCATCCCGTTTGTATTTCGGATACCCCTTGGATCATCGGAGATTGCCGGGGTGACTAACCCCCTGAGAAACAAAGCGTTGGGAACGAATAAATTGCCAGGGAGTCGAGTTCATTGTTGGATGGAGTCTATTGCTGTTATCAGTAATTTACTGACGATGACATAATCCATCCGGTAAGAAAAAGATACTCTTTGCAGAAGGGATGGTTAGACACTAGTTTTTAAGACACTAACCCCCGCTTAGTTAGAAATTTAATTAGGATAACAGTAATGATACTACCCAAAGTGCTTTTTCGTCAATCAGGCGGGAGGAGCCGTATGAGACGGAAGTTTCACGTACGGTTTTGAAGCGGAGCTTTTTCGCATAAGCGACCGTAACGGATGTCGGCCCAATCAGAAGGAGAATATGCAGAAGCTCCGCGAAGTTACTACAAAGCCATGCGCTTAGAGATTGATTCTTACGATCGAAGTTACATACTCCACAATATAGGTCTGATTCATACCAGTAATGGAGAACATGCAAAAGCTTTGGAATACTACTTCCAGGCACCGGAGCGCAATTCCTTCTTGCCACAGGCTTTTAATAATATGGCTGTGATCCGCCACCACGTGCGACTACCTATACTTCAGGATTCTTTGGTTCCTAACCACTCAATTGACGAGGAAGGCTTCCCCCAAGCATATTTCCGGACGGGAATTGCCATGAGCTGCGGGATTTAGTCCCCTTTAAATAAATCCAGGTTTAAAGGAGATAAAAGACTTAACTGTCCCATGGATAGTTGACTAAGTGAAGTGGGGGAATAGAGCGTCGCAAGGATTTATCGTTGAAAATTTGGGTCGATACAATGAGATTGTCTCATCAAAAAATTTATGCAATTTGTTTCTGTAGCAGAGGCAGTTGAGAAAACAAAATGGCGAGACACGGCGTAGTATCAAATCCCAAAGGAAAAAGAAAACTTTATCAAGCGATCCATATTGAGATAGGGTAGTTAGCGACGAGGGGGGTTGTTACTCCTCCCTTAATAGCTGTGAGTACGGAAGAGGTTTTATTTTGGACAGATAAAATCAAAAACCTGACTATTTCTATTTATAACCCGACTATTCCTGCTTCTCCCGAAGTTAGGGGGTAGTATTCATTTCCTGGTTATAAGACGATAAGCTGGGGTACAGTCGTATGAGCCGTATGGGGTGGGAAACTCCCAAGTTCGGTTCTAAAGGAGGAGATTATCCAGGAATCATCCATCCTGGTCGAGGGGAACAGGCCATTCAGCAAGGAGATTTGGAAATTTCGGAAGCTTGGTTTGATCAGGCTGCTGGGTATTGGAAACGGGCAGTAGCACTTTCCCCCGAGAGTTACGCTGAAGCACAGAATCGGTCAAAAATTACAGGACGCTCTTCCCCGCTTCATCAATAGAAGAGCCCGCTTCGTCGGTGGGAGAGGTAGAACGGCGAAACAAAAAATGTGTGGCAAAAAAAGTTATCGGGTAGGAGTAAATAAAATTTTCTGCTTGCCCGCTTGTCAGACACCGACTCCTCTCCCTACTTTATTTTTTTACCGAACGGGCAATTAGTTCTTCCGAGTCCATTAGGCACTACTTACTCGTGTAATAATACCACCAAAAGCTTATCCTGTAGAACCTCTCCATCATAGCTGTTCAAGTTTCAAATTCGGGGGAAATCTAGTAAATTTTTGTAAAAACCCCAGTTATTAGAAGTTTTGTATCTCCTGTTGGTAGGTTGTTGCTATCCCCTGCCCGAAGATAGGAGAGTCCCGATGACTATTCGTTCGCCGGAACCAGAAGTCAAAATTATGGTAGAGAAGGATCCCGTGAAAACATCTTTTGAGAGATGGGCTCAGCCTGGACATTTCGCGAGAAATTTGGCTAAGGGTCCTAGTACCACTACATGGATTTGGAACCTACATGCTGATGCCCACGATTTTGATAGTCATACTAATGACTTAGAGGATATATCTCGTAAAATATTTAGTGCTCATTTTGGTCAACTAGCTATTATTTTTATTTGGTTGAGCGGCATGTACTTCCATGGAGCTCGTTTTTCCAACTATGAAGCATGGTTGAATGATCCGACCCACGTGAAACCCAGTGCCCAAGTCGTTTGGCCAATAGTGGGTCAGGAAATACTTAATGGAGATGTGGGTGGGGGATTTCAGGGCGTGCAAATAACGTCCGGATTTTTCCAACTTTGGCGAGCCTCGGGAATAACTAGTGAGTTACAGCTTTATTGCACAGCTGTGGGAGCTTTAGTTTTTGCCGGATTGATGTTTTTCGCCGGCTGGTTTCATTACCACAAGGCTGCTCCAAAATTGGCTTGGTTCCAAAATGTCGAATCTATGTTAAATCATCACTTGGCCGGTTTATTGGGACTGGGATCTCTAGCATGGGCGGGGCATCAGATACACGTTTCACTCCCCATTAATCAGCTATTAGATGCAGGTGTTGACCCCGAAGAAATACCTCTTCCCCACGAACTCATCCTTAGTCGCGATCTTCTAGCTCAGATGTATCCGAGTTTTGCAAAAGGATTAATCCCATTCTTCACTTTGAACTGGTCAGAATACTCGGACTTCTTGACTTTCCGCGGTGGGTTAAACCCGATAACGGGAGGATTGTGGTTGACTGATGCTGCACATCACCACTTGGCCATCGCAGTTCTCTTCTTGGTAGCTGGTCATATGTACAGAACAAATTGGGGTATTGGGCATAGCACGAAAGAAATACTGGAAGCCCATAAAGGACCCTTTACGGGTGAGGGACACAAGGGCCTTTATGAAATTTTAACAAGTTCGTGGCACGCTCAATTAGCTATCAATCTCGCCACTTTGGGATCCCTAACAATTATTGTCGCTCATCATATGTATGCCATGCCCCCTTATCCCTACTTAGCCACCGATTACGCCACACAACTTTCCCTGTTTACACATCACATGTGGATAGGAGGTTTCTTAGTAGTGGGAGCAGCTGCACACGCGGCTATTTTTATCGTAAGGGATTATGATCCAACTACTCAATGCAACAACTTGTTGGATCGTGTTATTCGTCATCGTGATGCAATAATTTCACATCTTAACTGGGTTTGTATCTTTCTGGGTTTCCATAGCTTTGGTCTATATATCCATAATGATACCATGAGTGCCTTAGGTCGTCCCCAAGATATGTTTTCGGATACTGCCATTCAATTGCAACCAATCTTTGCTCAGTGGATCCAAAATACTCACGCCTTGGCTCCTGGATTGACTGTACCTAACGCAACGGCAAGCACCAGCTTAACCTGGGGTGGGAGCAACTTAATAGCAGTAGCCGGCAAGGTGGCCTTAGCGCCGATTCCTTTAGGTACTGCAGATTTTCTGGTGCACCATATCCACGCATTTACAATTCACGTTACTGTATTAATTTTGTTGAAAGGCGTCTTATTCGCACGCAGCTCCCGGCTAATACCTGACAAAGCAAATCTCGGTTTTCGTTTTCCCTGCGACGGTCCCGGGAGGGGAGGCACCTGCCAGGTATCTGCTTGGGATCATGTTTTCTTGGGGCTGTTCTGGATGTACAACTGCATTTCAGTTGTTATATTCCACTTCAGTTGGAAGATGCAATCAGATGTATGGGGAAGTATAAGCGAACAAGGAACAGTGGATCACATTACTGGGGGAAACTTTGCGCAAAGTTCAACAACAATAAACGGATGGCTGCGAGATTTTCTGTGGGCACAGGCTTCTCAAGTCATTCAATCATATGGTTCTTCATTATCCGCATATGGTCTCCTATTCTTAGGGGCTCATTTTGTCTGGGCTTTTAGCCTAATGTTTCTATTCAGCGGTCGCGGCTATTGGCAGGAGCTTATTGAATCTATAATTTGGGCTCATAATAAATTGAAAGTTGCTCCCGCCACCCAACCGAGAGCTCTGAGTATTATACAGGGACGTGCCGTGGGAGTAACTCATTACCTTCTGGGTGGAATTGCCACAACTTGGGCATTCTTCCTGGCGAGAATCATTGCAGTGGGATAATGGCTAGGAGGATTTGAGAAACATTACGACATCAAGATTTCCAAAGTTCAGCCAGGGTCTATCCCAAGACCCAACTACTCGTCGTATCTGGTTCGGTATAGCCACTGCGCATGATTTCGAAAGTCATGACGATACCACTGAAGAACGTCTTTACCAACAAATATTTGCATCTCACTTTGGTCAGTTAGCTATCATCTTTCTATGGACCTCTGGAAATTTGTTCCACGTAGCTTGGCAGGGCAACTTCGAAACATGGGTACGGGACCCATTACATGTGAGACCGATCGCTCATGCCATTTGGGATCCCCATTTTGGTCAGCCGGCGGTCGAAGCCTACACCCGAGGGGGAGCTGCGGGTCCGGTCAATATAGCTTATTCCGGTGTATATCAGTGGTGGTACACCATTGGTCTACGTAATAACCAAGATCTCTATACCGGATCTATTTTTCTGCTAGCTATTTCTGCTTTGTTCTTATTAGCTAGCTGGTTACACCTCCAACCCAAATGGAAACCAAGCATTTCGTGGTTCAAAAATGCTGAATCTCGGCTTAATCACCATCTTTCGGGATTATTTGGAGTGAGTTCTTTGGCTTGGACAGGCCATTTGGTTCATGTAGCTATTCCCGAAGCGAGGGGCGGACATGTTAGATGGAACGACTTATTAACTACCGCTCCGCATCCCCAGGGATTGGGACCGTTTTTTTCGGGTCAGTGGAGCGTTTACGCACAAAATCCCGACTCCAACACTCATTTGTTCAACAGCACTCAAGGGTCGGGAACAGCTATTCTAACTTTTTTAGGGGGGTTCCATCCGCAGACTCAAAGTTTGTGGCTAACTGATATTGCTCATCACCACCTGGCAATAGCCGTTGTGTTTATAATTGCCGGCCATATGTACAGAACTAACTTTGGTATTGGACATAGCATGAAGGAGATTTTGGATGCTCATATTCCCCCAGGAGGCAGATTGGGACTTGGGCACAAGGGACTTTACGATACGGTGAATAATTCCCTCCACTTTCAATTGGGACTCGCTTTAGCTGCTTTGGGGGTCATCACTTCCCTCGTCGCGCAACATATGTATTCCCTACCCGCTTATGCTTTCATAGCACAGGATTTTACAACCCAAGCCGCGCTATATACACATCACCAATACATTGCCGGGTTTATCATGGCAGGAGCTTTCGCACACGGAGCCATCTTTTTTATTAGAGATTACGATCCCGAGCAAAATAAAGATAATGTCTTAGCAAGAATGCTGGAGCACAAAGAAGCAATAATATCCCACCTAAGTTGGGCTAGCTTATTCTTGGGGTTTCATACGTTAGGTCTTTATGTTCACAACGACGTCATGTTGGCCTTTGGGACTCCGGAAAAACAGATTCTAATTGAACCTGTATTTGCTCAGTGGATCCAATCAGCTCATGGTAAAGCTTCGTATGGTTTCGACGTACTCTTATCTGCGGCAGATAGTCCGGCAAGTAATGCTGGTCGGAGCTTGTGGTTACCTGGTTGGTTGGATGCTGTTAACAGCAGCAACAATTCGTTATTTTTAACGATTGGTCCTGGGGATTTTCTAGTTCACCATGCCATTGCTTTGGGATTACACACAACTACATTGATTTTGGTGAAAGGTGCGTTAGATGCGCGTGGTTCCAAGTTGATGCCGGATAAAAAAGAATTTGGTTACAGCTTTCCTTGCGATGGTCCCGGCCGAGGGGGAACCTGCGACATTTCCGCTTGGGATGCATTCTACTTAGCTGTTTTTTGGATGCTGAACACTATCGGATGGGTCACTTTCTATTGGCACTGGAAACACATTACTTTGTGGCAGGGCAATGCCGCTCAATTCAACGAATCTTCTACGTATTTAATGGGATGGTTGAGGGATTACTTATGGCTGAATTCTTCGCAGCTTATTAATGGTTATAACCCCTTCGGCATGAACAGTTTATCTGTATGGGCATGGATGTTTTTATTTGGGCATCTTGTGTGGGCTACCGGGTTTATGTTTCCAATTTCGTGGCGCGGGTATTGGCAAGAACTCATCGAAACTCTAGCTTGGGCCCACGAACGAACGCCTCTAGCAAACGTGATACGATGGAAAGATAAGCCAGTTGCTCTTTCCATTGTTCAAGCACGATTGGTTGGATTAGCTCACTTCTCTGTGGGTTATATATTTACCTACGCAGCTTTTCTAATAGCATCTACATCAGGTAAATTTGGCTAATCCCTTTCATACGACTACTGACTTGCCCGCTACCGCGTCGGGCTTAGTCTTTCACATCCAGGACATTTAGTATTTACTTACCAATAGGTGTAGGGAGAAATACATTTCTCGAAGTTATTGATAAATAACACTTCTGGCTGCAAGTTTTATTTTTTTCATGGTACATTTGTTTCGTAGTAATAAAAAAACTCCGTTTACCGACCTGTCAATTATGGCAAAGAAAAGTCTCATTGAGAGAGAGAAAAAGAAAAATAAATTAGTGAAGAAATTTGATGTTGTTCGCCAATCTCTGAAACGGCAAATCAAGAGTAGTTTGCGAATCCAGGAGAAACTAATTCTTTCCGAAAGATTGCAATCTCTACCACGCAATAGTGCACCTGTTCGTCTCCGTAACCGATGCTCCCTAACCGGACGACCCAGATCTAATTACCGAGACTTCGGTTTATCCAGACACGTACCCCGCGAAATGGCACACACCTGTGTTTTGCCTGGAGTATCAAAATCAAGTTGGTGAAGAATTAAAATATTTTTTCCCCCCATCGTTTGTTTCACGGATCGATAAATTAGAGATATATATAATATCTTTGATTTACCCAGTTCTAGCACTTCTGCTCAATGAAATTATTTAAGGGAATGTATAATAATTACATTGAAGGCATTAACTACGCGGGGTAGAGCAGCTTGGTAGCTCGCGAGGCTCATAACCTCGAGGTCACGGGTTCAAATCCCGTCTCCGCAAAGTCAACTGCCAATTATTCACCCAATCCATCAACAGTTCTTGCCAAGCGTTGAAAGTAATCAGTTCTTCCGTTTTGTTTTCCTGACAGTTTTACCAACAGCTCTAACCAAGAATTAGATCCGACTAACAAAAGGAAAAGCCAACCTTTTCCCCATTCGTCCAGGTTACTTGATAATGAAAAAGCCCTTTTAACTCAGCGGTAGAGTAACGCCATGGTAAGGCGTAAGCCGTCGGTTCAAATCCGACAAGGGGCCGACAAGGGGCTGATCAAATAGTTTTGCAAAATCCGACTATCCGATAGTCTCGGCTTAGCTGATATTTTACCAGCTCAGGTCGTTAAGGTCTTCAAAATGTAAAAAAAAAAAAAAAATTGTTTTTCACATTTTTCTATTAAAATTCTATTTTGTCGTTACGCAGATTGCGTCATCCCTCATAATGTCAAGTATTTAGTTGGATATAATTTATCATACAAAAGACATTTTGGTTATCCTTACTTCGGGAATCAAAGGCAAATTCCTACTATCAATATTCTGTAAATATGTATAAAAATATATATGTACATCTACACGTAGTTAAAGAGAAAGAAGAATTATTATAAAAAAATAGGGGGGGGTTCGGGTAGTAGTTCTTCCTTCCTACTCATATTCTAGTCTAGAAACAATTCTGAACTACTAAGAAGAAGTTTTTCCTGAGTCTCTGTAACTCCCGCTTACCACATTTTCTAAACAATTGGAAACAAAAAATGACTGTACTGTTAGGACTTGAAACAGAGATCTAAATATTCCGTTCAACCTGAAATGAAAATTTCCAACAGACTCCTTGTTCAAAAATGAATCGCGACATGCCGCTATTCATTTAGAATATTCGAGACCACACAATTTTTGTAGTTTGCTGTGGAAAAGCTATCAATTATTTAATAAAAAGTACCACAAAGGTGCAAATTCCATTTCTATCTATAATATGTGCAAGCTATTCATACTACGAAATTCCGTACTTATTTCTCTGTAAATTCTTATTCTTACAGACAATTTCTCTTTTCATTGGGTTGGATTCGTTCATGTGTTAGAATGTTTAACAAAGTCCTAGAAGAAAAGGGGGGTTGACCCACTTTCTCAAAAAAAAAATAGATGACGTAACAAAGGGATCTCTCAGAGACAAGCAAGATAAAGGGAAGCGAGGGAGAGAAATAGAACGGTAAATAAATAGAAAGAGAAATAAGAAGCAATAAGTACTGACAAATTTAGTCTTCCGAGTCTCCCTTTCGCACGAAGAATTCTGGCAAAATGACTTTTACATTGACGAGCCGGTTATCTCATATTCGAGCAAGCTATACCGACTCGTCGAGTGAGCAAAGAAGGGTGGGGAACCCAGAAGTGGTTTGAGGAGCTTAACTTAATGAGGGAACAATATGACAATTTCCATTGGAAAATCTTCCAAAGAACCGAAAGATCTATTTGACAGTATGGACGACTGGCTTAGAAGAGATCGTTTCGTTTTTGTGGGTTGGTCTGGCCTACTACTTTTTCCCACCGCTTACTTCGCCTTAGGCGGTTGGTTTACAGGTACGACCTTTGTGACTTCATGGTACACTCACGGATTAGCTAGTTCTTACTTAGAGGGATGCAATTTCTTGACTGCCGCGGTATCCACCCCTGCCAATAGTTTGGCCCACTCCTTGCTTCTGTTATGGGGTCCTGAAGCGCAGGGGGACTTCACACGTTGGTGCCAGTTAGGGGGCTTATGGACTTTCGTCGCTCTTCATGGCTCTTTCGCTTTGATAGGTTTTATGTTACGTCAATTCGAACTAGCTAGGTCCGTACAACTACGCCCCTACAACGCAATAGCTTTTTCCGGTCCGATTGCAGTTTTTGTCTCTGTATTCTTGATTTACCCTTTGGGACAATCCGGTTGGTTCTTCGCACCCAGTTTCGGTGTAGCGGCTATATTCCGTTTTATTCTCTTTTTTCAGGGTTTTCATAATTGGACTCTGAACCCATTTCATATGATGGGAGTTGCGGGGGTTCTCGGTGCTGCTCTTCTATGCGCCATCCACGGTGCTACAGTCGAAAACACTCTATTTGAAGACGGTGACGGTGCGAACACGTTTAGGGCGTTCAATCCAACTCAGTCTGAAGAGACTTATTCGATGGTAACTGCAAATCGCTTCTGGTCCCAAATATTTGGTGTTGCCTTCTCCAACAAACGTTGGTTACACTTTTTCATGTTATTCGTGCCAGTGACGGGTTTGTGGATGAGTGCTATTGGGGTGGTTGGTCTCGCCCTAAATTTACGTGCGTACGACTTTGTCTCCCAAGAAATTCGTGCAGCAGAAGATCCTGAGTTCGAGACTTTTTACACAAAAAATATTTTATTAAACGAAGGGATCCGTGCCTGGATGGCAGCTCAGGATCAGCCTCATGAAAACCTTGTATTCCCCGAGGAGGTTTTACCCCGTGGAAACGCTCTTTAATGGAACCCTTTCGCTGGGTGGTCGCGATCAGGAAACCACAGGTTTTGCCTGGTGGGCAGGGAATGCCCGGTTGATTAATCTATCTGGTAAACTGCTTGGCGCCCACGTGGCTCATGCTGGCCTGATTGTCTTTTGGGCTGGGGCTATGAATCTATTTGAAGTAGCTCACTTTGTATCGGAGAAGCCTATGTACGAGCAGGGACTAATATTACTTCCCCACCTGGCCACTCTGGGTTGGGGGGTGGGTCCTGGCGGTGAAGTAGTAGATACCTTCCCCTACTTCGTTTCCGGAGTGCTCCATTTGATATCTTCCGCAGTTTTGGGCTTTGGAGGCATATATCATGCCCTGATCGGCCCTGAAACTCTAGAAGAATCCTTTCCTTTCTTCGGTTACGCTTGGAAAGATAAAAATAAGATGACTACAATTCTTGGTATTCATCTAATTTTATTAGGTTTCGGGGCTTTTCTCTTAGTTTTCAAAGCACTCTACTTCGGGGGGTTGTATGACACATGGGCACCTGGCGGTGGAGATGTAAGAGAAATTACGAATCTTACGCTAAGCCCCAACATTATCTTTGGCTATCTACTGAAATCTCCATTCGGTGGGGAGGGATGGATTGCAAGTGTGGATAATCTAGAAGATATTATCGGTGGACATGTGTGGCTGGGCTCCATCTGTATTTTCGGTGGAATTTGGCATATATTAACGAAACCGTTTGCCTGGGCTCGTCGAGCTTTCGTGTGGTCCGGAGAGGCTTACTTATCCTACAGTTTGGGAGCTCTTGCCATATTTGGTTTCACTGCCTGCTGCTTCGTCTGGTTTAACAATACAGCATATCCAAGCGAATTCTATGGTCCCACTGGTCCAGAAGCTTCTCAAGCTCAAGCTTTTACTTTTCTTGTCAGAGACCAGCGCCTCGGCGCTAATATAGGTTCTGCTCAAGGACCTACTGGTTTGGGTAAATACCTAATGCGTTCTCCCACTGGAGAAATTATTTTTGGAGGCGAAACCATGCGCTTCTGGGATCTTCGTGCTCCTTGGTTAGAACCTTTGAGAGGTCCAAATGGTTTAGATCTCGGTAAGTTGAAAAGGGATATACAGCCTTGGCAGGAGCGACGATCCGCGGAATATATGACTCATGCACCTTTGGGGTCTCTAAACTCCGTAGGTGGAGTAGCTACCGAGATCAACGCTGTAAACTACGTATCTCCCCGGAGTTGGTTAGCAACTTCCCACTTCGTTCTAGGATTCTTCTTTTTCGTCGGTCATCTTTGGCATGCAGGTAGGGCCCGTGCAGCCGCAGCTGGGTTTGAAAAAGGAATTGACCGCGACACCGAACCTGTCCTTTCCATGACACCCCTTAATTGAAATTAACTTATATCCCAAAATTAATGTGTTCAATTAGTATTAGTTATGGGATAAGGAAAGGAGGAATAAGTGAAAGATTTTCTTCTTGCTAGAAGAAGAAAATCTTGCTAGCAAGTAAGTAACGAATGACTGCGCCCCCCTACGCCATTGCTTAATTTGCTCTATCTATAGAAAATCTATCTATCCGACTGGATAGATAGATTTCATTTTATCATCCAATAATATATGTGGTAATCCTTTTTTTTTTGAGGGTCGGGCGGGGGGGCTCCTTGTTGTTGGCAGCCATAATTACTCGTTGTTCGATGCAAGTTTCAGGATTAGGAGAGAGAGGGATTCGAACCCTCGATGACGTCTTAGCGTCATGCCAGTTTTCAAGACTGGAGCCTTAAACCGCTCGACCATCTCTCCCCAGAGAATTCCTTCTCTGATATTCGGATGGGGGTATGAGCCGCATCTTCCAAATGATTTAATTGGATACGATTGAATCGAAAAAGTTTCTAATTTCAAGATCTATATATTCTAAATAAAATATAGATCAAATTGTTTCTTCCCCCACCGTTAAAAAAAGATGTGGAGTAAAAATAGCATTTTATAATTTTCATAAAGAAAGATAAACATCTTAAAAAACGGGGTTGAGCTAACTTTTCTAGTTGGGAAGTGTTTTACACTTACCGGATTTTAGAAGTTAAGTTAGTGCCATAAAGATACATTTTTTTTGTACTTTGCAGACAAAATCTTTGCTGTGTATGTGTAACAGCCCTGTCGGATGAGAATCGGATGGTATAGACAATCAATTCCTTACGCGGAAGGAATCGGAACTATGACTATCGCTTTTCAATTTGCTTTATTTGCATTAATTGCTACCTCATTTTTACTGGTTGTTGGCGTGCCTGTCGCGTTTGCATCTCCCGCGGGCTGGTCTAGTAGCAAAAATATCGTTTTTTCGGGAGCCTCTTTATGGATTGGATTAGTTTTTTCGGTAGGTATACCCAATTCCTTCATTTCTTAGGAGCCTGCTCTGCTGTTTCAGGTTCTCCTCTCGTAACTTACCGTTACGAGTGGGGACACCAAATTCAAACGAACCACACAGATTGATCCCTGCCGGAAGACGTTACAAAATGGAACTCATTTTGAGTTGATTTTGGTAAGAGAAGGAGGTAAAGTCATACAGGTAATTTTAGCCTTTTTTTTATCACAAAAGTGTATGTGTGTAAATTTTTTCGTTAGATGTACATGGATTTTAATACGTTAAAATGAATTGACGGATTGCGCGGATATAGTTGAATGGTAAAATACCTCCTTGCCAAGGAGGTGACGCGGGTTCGATTCCCGCTATCCGCCTACCTCAGAAACAACAAATAGATTCTCTTCTCAGAGAGAAGGAGTAAAAAACTCCTTTTTTCTTTTATTTGAAATTTCAACACAGTATAAGCGCGGTTTCATAGTAATCTAGGAAATGGAATCATCTGGGAATGCGGAGTTGGCTTGGGGGATAGGGAAAACTTTTTGCTAGTATATCGACCCAGTAGTATACTCACCGGCGATAGATTTCATCTGCTCTAAAACCCCTCAGAAAGGGTTCTTTTATGCCAGGCGGTCGCCGGAGAAGGATCCCTAGAACAAGGCGATGTAGTCAAGTGGTAAGACGGGGGACTGCAAATCCCTAATTCCCCAGTTCGAATCTGGGTGTCGCCTGGACGAAAGCAGCATTTTTTAAATTAAAAAGAAAAAAAAAAGGAAATTCTTTGTAGAAGTGAATTTAGAGAATTCTATTTTTTCCTTTGGGTAGGGTTTTCCCTGGGATTGTCAATAGCGCTGAAATCAGATACAGGTTGAGTTGCTCTATAGCTTCTTATAGCCTGTCACATTTCATGTATCTTGACGGGTCACGCATCAACAACCCCTATTAAGTATATCACTACTTGACGAATCGGAAATACCACTTAACAATTCTTCTGAAGTTTAAGAAACCAACCAGTAACATTAGAAAAGGAAAAGTCGTGGGTCTCCAGAAACTTCTTTTTTATCCCAATTGGGATAGTATCCTGTAAAGAAAAACAAAATACTGCAAAAACAGATATCTAATTATCACTACGTCTCTCAACCTTGCTTAAATTTTGATCTCTATTTGGGCTTAAAGCTAGTTACTCGTTAGTTATAGGTAGATTTTGATGAGTGAAAAGATAGGAGTTATAATTACGGACTTAGTTACTATGGCTTGGGCTGCCCTGACGGTAATTTCTACATTTTCTCTTTCGCTTGTAGTTCGGGGAAGAAGTGGATTATAAATAGCTAATCGGGTTTTTTCTTTATTTAGTGGGATTCGGGTATATGACGCACGTCACATAGAAATATGTAAGCATATATCTATAGGTACATATAGATATATGTAGATAGTTTATTTATCAATCTAGAGATAGATATCTACATATATCTATAACCCTTATTCTCGCGTTCTTTCCGTAATAGGCTTAAGAAAAGAGTTAGGCAATAATAGTAGTGCTCAATTCCCTATGGTATGGGAAAGAAAGTATTTATTTGAAAGATTTCAACGAACCTAAAGTCATCAATTCAAATTCAACCCTTTGTATCAAAAAGTGGTGTGACGCGAGGTGACGCGAGGTAAATGAGTTTAATAATAAACCTAATCTTCTCCTGTTTCAGCACTGTCAAAAAACCTTCCTCCATCCCGGTAGTTTACTACACCGTTTGTTCAATCTGCAAGTATTTCGTTTAGAGTTACAATTGCGTTCGGGACAAAAAGCTGTTTCGAGTTTTCCATGTAACATACAGCTAAGTTCATATTCCTGTATACTTCATTTTAGTTTATTTGAGTCTACATCTTCTTCTTTGGAGGTATAGTCTAGGAGTATTCCTAATTCCGGGCCCGGTGTTGTTCGCCGGGCGGAACCCATCTCCGTAGAAAGCAGCACCAGTTTGGTAAAAGTTAGAAATTGATAGATCAAGAAACGATCTATCAATTTTTGGTAATTTTCTTTAGAAAGAACGGTCAATTTAATAGAGGCCAAAAAACTGTGACTAACAAAAAAAGCTTAACGACATCGTTGCGTTGGGTACTAACGACTTGTTATTACTTGTTATTAGCCGCAGCCACACAGCTTTGGAATGTCGTCCAGAATACTAGTTTTCTTTCCTATCACTGCATTTTTTAAATAAGGTTTAACCTCCCCCCTCTTCCCTTTTCCTAGTTGTTCCTGTGTAATTGATTATAAGTCAGTAATCAAATTGATTGAAGACTAATCGTTACTCTGAGCGGCCGTCTGAATGTAAAGGATAAGTAGAAAAGCTGTTGGAATTAAGATGAAAAGTGCAGTGGCTACAAACGCAAGAATGTTTACTTCCGTATCGGTAGTTCAAATCATCAATTAGAGGATAGCTTGAGTGGTTCTAACGGGAAGAACTCTCAAATTCTGTTATGAACCATCTATTTATAGTTAGTCGGGTTGACCGAGTGGAATATCTCCGGTTGACGAAAAAGTGTTGAAGTCTAATTTTTTGATATCAATTACATAATATATCACACAATTAGATCTCGGGAATACCCATTCTTCACTTCCATAAACGTTTTTTTTTGCTGCTTTTGATTTGAGTTAATCAATTAACTACTGCAATTTGCGGTGATAGATGTCGAGATCAAAACTTTAGTTGACTAGCTAGTTTAGTCTAGTATCGCTAAAAGAAAAAGGTTTCCATTTATTTCAATCTCTCCAGATTGACAGGTTTGGGGGAATGACCTATACTTTTATCGAGTAATCCAGCCCCCATCGTCTAGAGGCCCAGGACACCTCTCTTTCACAGAGGCGACGGGGATTCGAATTCCCCTGGGGGTATTCAGGTTCCAATAACTTTTTGATGCGATTAAAAAGGCTATTTCTACCTTCTCCATGATCCCAAATGGGCCGTAACCTGGTGAAAAATTCAATTAATCAAACCATAATTTTAGAGTGTTTCCATGTGATGGAAACATATTTTTTTCAATTCGATTTCTGGGTCGATGCCCGAGCGGTTAATGGGGACGGACTGTAAATCCGCTGGCAGCGCCTACGCTGGTTCGAATCCAGCTCGACCCAATCGAATACCGGAACGTAAGTTCGAATACCAAGTGGCCTGGTTTGCCAGCTAGGCAATAAAAAAAAGGGAAAAATTGCGAAGCGTCTCGTCGCAGTTTTTTGCATCGGGATTGACGGGTCTCGAACCCGCAACTTCCGCCTTGACAGGGCGGTGCTCTAACCAATTGAACTACAATCCCAAAAATTGACTTAATTGGAGTTTACATATCAATTGATCCGGAGTCAATAATTCGTTATAGAATTAGCGTTGAAACTCATGAAGTTAGGAAATACACAAGTCATAGGAAGTATTCAAATCGCTATTTTTGCTAAATACGTTGGTAATCTATTGTCCTGGGAGAAAGGTCTTTTTAATTATTACTACTTTCGTTTCGGTAAGTAGCTCCTTGCGCATCGAGGTTGAAAATATCAAAAATTAATAAAACCAAAATTACTGGGGGAACATCCATCTATTTCTTTGCCCAAGCTTTCGTGTTTTTCGGCAATCAAAATTACTAATGTGATATAATTTAATTAATTACAAAATAGTTGTTCGTTTGCCCCTAGATAGTTCTCTTTTACGCATTGATTGCTGTTTCAGTCTTAGATACAAAACTCAGATGCAAAAGTATTTTTAGCAAATGAATTTGTCAGGAAATTGGCGATTCAATTTCAGGTTCGCAAAATATTGGTTTCGCTTAGGTTCCTACTTTGTTTTGCGGCTTGTTACTTGCTACCATGTAAGTGGAAGTTAAGTAAATAACTAGAACTATTTCATATTTATCTCTAATTTAAAAGATAGTTCTAGTTATAGATCTGCGGCGTATCTAGGTAACTAAAAAAAAAGTTGGAAATTATCTCGTCACAAAAAATGTCTCGAAAGAGAAAGACGGAAACGGAAATACAAAGATTTAATCCACAAAATCTTATTCGAAGATAGGTCTAGATATATAGGAGAAAATGAAGGCATGTCCGTACTACCAGAACTTGCACGAATTCAAATCGAAGGATTTAGTCGTTTTGTCAATGGAAAATTGCTTGAGGAACTCAAAGATTTCCCAACAATTGAAGATACAGATAAGGAAGTCGAATTCTGACCCATCGGTAAGCGGTACCAATTGACAGAACCTTCAGTCGGAGAGAGAGATGCCGCGTATCAATGTATTACATATTCCGCCGATCCATATGTACCAGCTTAATTGGTTTGTAATGAAGATCGAGTGGTACAAGAAGAATATGTACGGCTCGGATCTATTCCATGGATGAATTCTAGAGGAACATTCGTTATTAATGGAATTGCTAGAGTGTTGGTTAATCAAATAGTAAGAAGTCCCGGTATTTACTACAATCGGGAGTCGGATCAAAAAGGAATTCCTGTGTATACTAGTACTGCAATTTCGGATTGGGGAGGGAGATTTAAGTCAGAGATGGACGGTAAGGGTAAAATATGGGTTCGTATTAGCAAGAAAAAAAAAATATCCATCTTAATTTTATCAATAGCTATGGGGTTAGATAAAAGAGATATTTTACAAAACGCTCGTTACCCCAAAATTTTTTTGAATATGTTTAAAAAGCGAAAAGAAATTATTGAATCACCGGAGGATGCTATAGCAGAGCTTTATAAACATCCATACTCCGCTGCAGACGCGGGTGTTTCTTTTTCAGAATCCATATTCAAGGAGTTATAAAAAAGGTTTTTCCAGCATAGATGCGAATTAGGACGAATTGGCCGACGAAACTTGAACATCAAACTAAATCTCGACGTACCCGAAACAGAGTACTTCTCGCTACCTCAAGACATATTAGCAGCTGCGGATCACTCAATAGAAATAAGCTACGGAAGGGGTAAACTCGATGATATAGATCACTTAAAAAACCGACGTGTCCGATCCGTAGCGGATTTGCTTCAGGAACAATTGAAATTAGCCCCAAACCGTTTGGAGAATTCGATTCGATAAAATTTATCCAGGGCCGTTAGACGCAAACGCGCAATAACTCCCCGGGGCTTGGTGACACCTGCGCCAGTAATAGCAGCTTTCAAAGAATTCTCCGGCTCCCATCCCCTCTCGCAATTTTTGGATCAAACAAATCCATTATCAGAAATGGTTCATAAGCGAAGATTAAGCTCTGTAGGTCCCGGTGGGTTAACACGTCGAACCGCCAGTTTTCAAGCTAGAGATATTCATTTTAGTCATTATGGCCGAATCTGCCCAATTGAAACATCGGAAGGCATGAATGCTGGTCTGATTTCCTCACTAGCTATTCAGGCAGGAGTTAGCAATGCGGGATCTTTGCAGAGCCCTTACCTCAACATGTCGGAATTGTCCGAAGAAGAGCAGTTAGTCAATTCATCCCCTGCTGATGATGATTGCTACCGAATAGCAACTGAAAATTTGTTAATATCTGAATGGAGAGCTTCGGAAAGGGAACTTATACCAGTTCGATATCAACAGGAATTTCTCAGCGTTCTTTGGGAACAAGTTGATTTTCGAAGCATTCACCCTCTCCATCATTTTTCCATTGGAGCTTCTCTTATTCCATTTATTGAGCATAATGATGCAAACCGCGCTTTGATGGGTTCCACCATGCAACGTCAAGCGGTTCCGCTGGTTAAGCCCGAAAGATGCATTGTAGGAACTGGGTTAGAAAGTTAAGTAGCTTCGGATTCAGGAAGTGTAGTTATATCTATCCGGGAGGGAAAAATTCGATCTATCGAAGGTAAGAAAATTGAACTATCTCTTATCGATGAAGTCGGAGTCGAGGAAGCCCATTTGATTAGAAGTAGTGAATTGAAAATATATGAGCGATCCAACAACAACACCTGTATGCACCAAAAACCCGCGGTTTTACCGGGGGAACTGTTTAGAAGTGGGGAAATTCTAGCGGATGGGGCAGCAACTGCTAGGGGGGAATCAGCTCTAGGGAAAAATATATTAGTAGCCTATATGCCGTGGGAAGGATACAACTTCGAAGATGCAGTGTCGATTAATGAACGCCTCATATATGAAGATATTTTTACATCTTTTCACATTGAGAAACATGAGGTCGAAATTTGTGCAACAAATCAGGGACCAGAACGGGTTACCAAGCAAATACCTCAGTTGGATAGTCATGCGCTTCGACACCTCGACGACAGTGGGCTTGTAGAATTGGGATCTTGGGTAGAGGCTGGAGACGTTTTAGTGGGTAAACTAACACCCCAGGAAGGGACGAGTTCATCACGTGTTCCAGAAGGGAGATTGTTACAAGCCATTTTTGGTATACAGTTGGTTAACGCGAGAGAAAGTTGTCTAAAAGTACCTATCGGTGGAAGAGGTCGAGTCACTGATGTCAGGTGGGTCTACCCCGAAGACGATACCGTGAATGATTCGGAAGTAATTCATATATATATATTGCAAAAACGTAAAATACAAGTGGGTGACAAAATAGCTGGTAGACATGGAAATAAAGGTATTGTGTCAAAGATATTACCCAGACAAGATATGCCTTATTTGCAAGACGGTACACCGGTCGATATGATACTAAGTCCTTTAGGCGTACCTTCACGAATGAATGTGGGACAGATTTTCGAATGCCTACTGGGTTTAGCCGGGGAGTTTCTAAAAACTCATTACCGCATAGTACCCTTCGACGAAAGATATGAGCGAGAAGCTTCTAGAAAACTAGTATTTTCCGAACCCTATGCAGCAGGTGCAAGAACCGGTAATCCGTGGTTATTTGAACCCAACCACCCCGGAAAGAGTCGATTGATCGACGGACGAACGGGCGATCCCTTTGGACAACCTATTACAACTGGAAAAGCCTATATAATGAAACTTATTCATCAGGTTGATGATAAAATTCATGCACGATCTAGTGGTCCCTATGCGCTTGTTACCCAGCAACCTCTCAAGGGGAAATCCAGACGGGGGGGACAACGAGTTGGAGAAATGGAAGTCTGGGCTTTGGAGGGTTTTGGCGTGTCTTATACGTCGCAGGAAATGCTTACGACTAAATCAGATCATATTCAGGCTCGTTACAAAGTACCTAGTGCAATTATGACTGGAAAACCCGTTCACAAACCCAATACCGTTCCAGAGTCTTTCCGATTGCTAGTTCGAGAGTTACGATGTATGGGCCTAAATTTGGAACGCAAATTTACACTTGAAGAAGATTTGCGAAGGGGGATTGAAAACATTTGAGATCCTACCAAATTTTTTCTTCCGCAAAAAATCAATCAAGATTTTCTTTATTATGATTCATCGAATTAATTATCAACAACTTCGGATTGGGCTGGCCTCCCCCGAACAGATTCGCAGTTGGGCCGAGAGGGAGTTACCTAATGGAGATGTCGTCGGGCAAGTCGATTAACCTTACACGTTGCATTACAAGACTCATAAACCAGAGAGAGATGGGTCGTTTTGCGAAAGGATATTTGGACCTACAAAAAGTGGAGTCTGTGCCTGTGGAAACTACCAATCTGTCAATGAGGAGGAGGCATATTCCAAAATTTGCAAGCATTGCGGAGTTGAGTTCACTGATTCTCGAGTTCGAAGATATCGAATGGGATACATAAAACTTGCATGTCCGGTAACCCACGTGTGGTTTTTGAAACGCATCCCTAGTTATATTGCAAATCTACTTGCTAAACCCCTTAAAGAATTAGAAAGCCTAGTCTATTGCGATGCGTGACTTGATTTTATGTGTCGATCAGCATAGATTTCATACAATCTGTCATTCCATACGAGAATGGGAAGTCTCGAACCGACACGTCCCTCGCCCCCAACGAGGAGTATCGCGCAACTCGGGAAGGATAGAGAGGATATATTGTTTTTTTTTTACAAATCGAGGAATCCCCTCCATGGTTAGTTCTTAATGAAGAAAGAAGAAGAATCCACTATTTTGGCTTCGTGAAAAAAAAAGTCAATATTCGGTTTCATATTCAATGAATAGAATAATGTTGAAGCGCTTTCTAACATAACCCCTCAGTTTTCCCCCTTACTTACTGTTAGGAAAGACTCTAGATATGGCTATGAGAATCTAATCATCGCATATACTTCTCAAATTCAAATAGGCAGGTAGCCATCGAAGTGGAGTGGAAACCCAAAGAGGGGAAGGGATCACATTAGGAACAAGAAAAGATTTCCAACTTATGGTGGAGGAGAGGGACACTTACTTACTTTACCTTTCATCATTCAAAATAGGGGAATCAAGACTATTCGAGAAAGACAGTTTGAAACTCGAGTAATGAGCAACTATTTCAAATCTAACGAGACAAGAGTTTTATGATATTTCTAAAACATTTAATAGGCCAGTCTTTAGATTTGATAATAGTTATTTGAGCCGGATGAGGGGAAACACTCATGTCCGATTCTGTGGGGGGGTCAACCAACAGCCTATCCCACTCTTTTTTTAGCTAGGCCTGTGGCCGAGAGGCCCGCTCTATTAAGACTGCGGGGTTTATTCAATTACGAGGAACGATCCTGGAGAAACATGCTTCCCATTTTTTTCTCTACCCGAAATTATGAAACGCTTCAGAAGAACGAAATCGCTACTGGTGGAGACGCCATTAAAAAAGGATTAGCTAGCTTAGATTTGCAAAGTCTCGTGGATCGCGCGTATTTGGAATGGCAGGTGTCGGCAAAACGAAAACCGGTTGGGATTGAACGGGAAGATCGAACAATTCAGAGAAGGAAAGATCTTTTAGTTAGACGGATAAAATTAGCAAAGGATTTTTTACGGACGAATCTAAAACCGGAATGGATGGTTTTGGATTTTCTACCGGTTCTTCCTCCCGAATTGAGACCAATAGTGGAGCTTTATGAAGGCGAATTGGTTACTTCTGATCTTAATGAGCTTTATAGAAAGGTTATTTATCGAAATAACACTTTGACTGAATTCCTATCGGGCAGTGAATTTACACCAGAAGGTTTAATTGTTTGCCAAAAACGACTTGTCCAAGAAGCTGTAGATGCCCTTATCGATAGTGGTATACGTGGGCAACCAACGAGGGATATTCATAACAGACCATATAAGTCATTTTCAGAGGTTATTGAGGGCAAAGAGGGGCGATTCCGTGAAAATTTGCTCGGCAAGCGGGTCGATTATTCAGGTCGTTCCGTGATTGTCGTAGGCCCATCCCTTTCATTACATCAATGTGGATTACCTCGAGAAATGTCAATTGAACCTTTTCAAGCCTTTGTAATCCGTAACTTGATCGGATGACACATCGCTTGTAATTTACGAGCTGCTAAGTGCATGATACGAGAAAAAGATCCCGTGATATGGGACGTTCTTCGGGAAGTTATGAAAGGGCATCCGGTACTGCTGAATAGAGCGCCTACTTTGCACAGGTTGGGTATACAGGCGTTTCAGCCTATTTTAATAGAGGGTCGCGCCATTCGTCTGCATCCATTGGTTCGTGGAGGGTTTAACGCAGATTTTGACGGCGATCAGATGGCTGTTCATGTCCCATTATCTCTCGAAGCTCAGATTGAAGCTCGTCTACTAATGTTTTCACATATTAATTTATTATCTCCCGCTACGGGCGATCCCGTATCTGTGCCGAGTCAGGATATGCTTCTCGGTCTTTATGTACTAACAATTGAAGATAAACAAGGAATTTACCGTAATCGACATCCCGTTTCTATAGACGGAACTCGCGTCTACTCCACCAAAATACCCCACTTTAGTAGTTACTGCGACTTACTCCGGGCCAAGGAATCAAAAGGAATTGATTCGTTTAGTCTCTTATGGCTTCAATGGGAAATCAATCTGCAAATTCTTAGTTCGAAAATCCGTGAATTACCTTTTGAATCTCAATATGATTCTTTAGGAACTTCTTTTCACGTTTACGAAAATTATCGAGTTAGGAAATGTAAAAATGGGTCTATTTCAAGTATATATGTACTTACAACACCCGGTCGCATTTTATTCAATCAGCAATTGAAAGAAGCTATGCAAGGTGTATCAAAGACTTCTTCCCCATACAGCACTTTGTCTACACTGGATACAGTGACACAAGCTAGGTCTAGTTAAAGCAATGAGGGATGATAAAGCTCTTTTCCATGCCCAAGATATTAGTGAATCAGTTTAATTCAATTTATTTATTAATAGAATTGCGGTTACTAAATACTATACTGCGAAGTGAGACATGTATCTATGAAGTTGAGGTTTTTAAAATGACGGATCGAACTGAATTACCTTTCTACAATGAGACGATAGATAGAGTTGCAATGAGGCGACTGATCGGCAAGTTAGTTATTTGTTTCGGAATCACATCTACAACAAATATTTTGGATCAAGTGAAGGTTTTGGGTTTTCAGCAAGCTACAAAAGCATCTGTCTCACCGGGTATTGATGACCTTTTGGCAGTACCAACAAGAGGTTGGCTTGTACGAGATGCGGAGAAGTAAGGTTACGTCTCGGAGCAGCATTACCGCTGCGGAAGTCTGCATGCCGTAGAAAAGTTACGTCAATCCATTGAAGCCTGGTATGCCACAAGTGAATGTTCAAAACGAGAAATGAATCCAAGTTTCAAAATGATCGATCCTTTGAATCCAGTTCACATGATGTCTTTTTCGGGAGCCCGAGGAACTATATCTCAAGTTCATCAATTGCTTGGCATGAGGGGATTGATGTCGGATCCACGAAATCAAGTAATTGACCTACCCATTCGAAGAAATCTGCGCGAAGGATTATCCTTGACAGAATATATCATTTCTTGCTACGGCGCCCGTAAAGGGGTTGTGGATACTGCCGTTCGAACCTCAGACGCTGGATACTTAACACGTAGACTTGTTGAAGTTGTTCAACATATCGCTGTACGCAAAAGGGATTGTGGAACTACTAAAAGTATCGCTTTCCTGAATATTAATGAACGAAGACGAGGATTTATTGGAACAATATCGTATCAGAGATTGATTGGACGTGTGTTGGCAGATCATGTCTATTGGGATGGGAGATGTGTTGCCACCCGTAATCAAGATATCAGTGATGGACTGGCTAGTAACTTGGTAGCATCGTTACAACCAATACATGTAAGATCTCCTCTGACACGCAAAAGTATTTTCCGGATTTGTCAGCTGCGTTACGGTTGGAGTCTTGCTCATTATGATTTGGTAGAAGTGGGTGAAGCCGTCGGTATTATTGCGGGTCAATCCATTGGAGAACCGGGAACTCAATTGACATTAAGGACTTTTCATACGGGCGGGGTATTTACAGGGGATATTGCAGAGTACGTACGAATTCCATTTAATGGACTCATTAATTCTGATGAAAAATTAGTTCATCCAACGCGTACGAGGCACGGACATCCTGCTTGGATGTGTCGAAATGAACTATCCTTCCTTATTTATAGTTCCGGCAATATACACAACTCCGTCATCCCAGCCCGGAGTCTACTTATGGTTCGAAATGGTCAATATGTTGAGTCACAACAAATTATTGCAGAAGTACGAGCCAAAGAGTTTCCTCCAAAAGAACGTATTCAAAAACCCATTTATCCGAATTTAAAAGGAGAAATTCACTGGAGTAAATTTGTTTGGCACGTTCGTGATTCCATTTGCAATACTACTCGTCTCGTACGGGAGGCAAGTCATATATGGATTCTTTCAGGATTTTTTAGCGATTTCGGCGTAAACTCTTTTTTTTACAAAGATCAAGATAAAGTCGGCGTCGAACCCGACCCTGTCGGAAAGAGACGCGATCATTCGGACAGGATTGTAGAGGCAAGAGCCGATGCCAGTAACTACTTCGGTTTTCAGAAAGGGCTTCAGGAATTTGGAATTGACCCAAAATGTTTTTCAAATTGGTCGAGACGCCCGAAATCCAATTACATCCTATCGAATTTTGGAGTGGAGCGGGCTGAATTGGGGACATCGGTTTTATTCCCGTCGGAACGACGCCGAAAAAATCTCAATGATTTACATTTTCTAAATATCGATGTTCAATTAAACAACGTTTTGAACGAAGACCATATCTTTGCCACCTATGAAAACTTCGAGTATCAAACTAATGTTTCGGGGGTCATTCAATATGGCACTATAGAAATTGAATCCACCAATCAAAATAAGCTCCGCCTTGACGGCTGGATGAGGGAAAAGGCCTATTGTTCGTGGTATAGAATAGTTAAAGAAGGAAATTTTTTTCTGATTCCCGAAGAGGTTTATCTCACGCACGAACCCCTGTCATCTATTTTAGTAAAAAATAATAGTATTGTCGAGGTAGGTGCGCAAATAACTGCGAATATTATTGCTAAAGCAAGTGGCTTGATTCGGCTAGAAAAGACATCAACAGATGCCATCATGATAAGAGTTCTACCTGGATCTATTCACAATCCAAAGAATCGAGTCGATACACCCACAACCAGGGAAGATAATACTTTAATAGCGTCGAGCAATATGAGTTTTGACAAAATTGAAGTCAAAAAGTGGATTTACCCCCAACCGTTTACTTTTCGTAGGAAAAGAAAAACCTCCGTTTCGATAAAACCAGTCATCGAGTACAACGTATCCAACGATTTTTTAGCACAAATACCATTTTGTCCCAACAAACCGAAGACGCAAAAATGCGCGAAAGCCGAGGCCTTTTCATTCATCTGCTTCAGAAATGGCGAAAATATTGAAGTGATTAATAATACGGCTATTCAATTAGTTCGAGCTGGTTTAGTTATTGAGTGGCAGAAATATCTGCACGAAACTTTTCCTGCAAAAAAAATCTATTTATCTCTTATCAGTGTAAAAATCAATCATTTGCTCACCACATTTATTCAGGTAAATCCAATGGTGTCTCCTCCTACCCGAGGAGGAGTCTGGGTAAATCGGGTTTCTCGAGAATCATCCTCTCTTAAGAAGTTATTTCCTGTTCAAATTAATTTGTCTAGCAGTAGCCACGAAGTAATTCTAAGATATCAGAGTATTATTCATCTGGTTTCGGAGCCGGGTGCATTATTCTTGACTTTATCGCCGTTCAATTTTTATCGTAATGATTCATTTGCTGACGAGATTGGTTACAAAAAAGAAATTGGGGAATACTTCCGTGGTTGGGAACCGAAAAGAAAAAGTTTCGTCCCTGTCAACGGGAATGAAAGAAAAATCTCACTGAATTTTGAATCTGAATCTCTTTCAAAAGCTTCTTCAAAACCGAACGTTAAAGAGGAACTGACGAAAATTAAAAGCGCGGGTTTTCTTTTCAGCCGAAAGAAATTTGAGCAGGTAGGCCTAGTTGGGACTTTCTGGCCTATTCTTCGCTTATTGGTCCCTTACCACTTTCCGCCCAAATCCTTTTCTTACAAAAAATGTTTTGCCGGTTTTTCTGTCGAAAAACCGGAACATCAAAATTTGTATCTGATTGATGAAAGTCAATTACTATTGAAATGCCCCATAAATTCTTATCGCAAGACAGGTTTCTTGGAGAAACCTATTTATTCCCCTATGAAATTGTTTAGTCGAAAAATTATGTTAATCAGTCTAGGACTACTGATCAGCGAAAATCGATATCTCCAAAGCCATCGTGCATGTCTCCAGTCCGGTCAGGTAATAGCCATTCACCAGAATTATTCATTAATGCGAATGGGTAAAACCCTTCTAGCGACCCGAGGGGCAAATCCTCATAAAATTTCCGGGGACATTATCGAAGAAGGAGATACATTAATAACATTGCCATATGATAGATTAAAGTCTGGAGATATTACTCAGGGTCTTCCAAAGGTTGAGCAGCTCCTGGAGTCTCGTTCAATTGCTTCTATTCCAGCAGGAATCGAAGATCTTTTTAATAGATGGTGTCAAAGTATTACCAAAGTAATTGGGAACCTTTGGAGTCACTTCGTGAGTACTGGAAGAAGTATGGGGCATTACCAACTAGTTCTAATCGATCAAATTCGAAAAGTTTATGAATCTCAAGGAGTACAGATATCCGACAAGCATCTAGAAATTACTGTTTGCCAATTGACGTCGAGGGTTGTAGCATCCGAAGATGGGGTAACTAACGTATTCTTTCCCGGGGAGCTTGTCGAGTTGTCACAAGCGGAACGTATGAATCGAGTATTGAAGAGATCGATTTTCTACGAACCTATTGTTTTGGGAATGACAAAGGCTTCTCTTAGTACTACTAGTTTTCTGGCAGAGGCGAGTTTTCAAGAAACTACTCGGGTATTAGCTAAAGCCGCTCTTCGTGGCCGAATAGATTGGTTGAAGGGTTTAAAAGAAAATGTTGTTCTTGGAGACGCTGTTCCCATCGGCACGGGTAGTCCAGAAATAGCTTGTCAACTAAAAGTGAATAAACAGAAGGAGTCTCATTCGGTGAATGAGGGTAGTAAGAACTCAAAATGGGCTCCCAAAAGTAATCTATGTGGTCACCACAAGGAACAGGATTTCGATCTCAGTTTAGTCATTCAGAAAAAGTTGACTCGATCTCTTTCTTGCCTTCATCTGGAAATGTGGTAAAAAATTAATTGGCGATAGAAACTTTTTTCATGTATTCCAAGCCCCAAAACGGGTCAATTGAATGTAATAACAGATTTAGTTAGAATGAGACGAATTCACACTCCTTTTTACAAATGAGGGGAAAATGCAACAGAAGAACTGGAAAATTGATTTGGAGGGAATGATGGCCGCGGGAATTCACTTCGGACATCAAACTCAGAAATGGAATCCTAAGATGTCTCCTTACATATTTACGGAACGTAGAGGTGTTCACATTCTCGACCTAACTCAGACTGCTCGTCTTTCGGCTGAAGCGTGTGATTTGGTGTTTGATGCAGCGGCGGAGGGAAAGGAATTCTCGATGGTGGGTACAAAGCATCAAGTAGCGGATTTGGTAGCATCGGCTGCATTGAGATCTCGATGCCATTATGTAAGCGAAAAATGGTTAGGTGGCACTTTAACAAATTGGTTCACTACAGAAACACGTCTTCGCCGGTTCCAATACTTACAAACTGAAGAAGATAGGGGCGGATTTGATCGACTCCCGAAACAGGAGGCCGCGATTCTGAAAGGATAATTGTTTAAATTGAAAAAATGTTTAGGCGGAATTCAACACATGTCAGATTCACCCGATATTGCGATAACTACCGATCAACACGAATAATCTATCGCTCTTAAAGAATGCGGTATTCCAGGTATCCCTACTATCTGTGTTGTTGACACAGATTGTGATCCAGATCTTGTAGATGTTCCAATTCCTGGTAATGATGATGCGAGATCCTCAATCCGATGGATACTTGATAAACCAGCATTAGCTATTTGCGATGGTCGTTCAAACTCGGCGGTAACTTAATGGGATGGGGAAAGGCTGATAGCTCATCAGCACTACCTTAACAAATTGCGGCGTAATAGTAAACAGTGTTTCGAGAGATTAGTCAATTTAGTAAATCGTAGATTTTGATGGAGAAAGAACCCGCTTCTCTTTTCCTAAAAGATTTCTGTAATGATAAATATTTTAAATAATTCTGCTCTTCATTGGGAGGGGGGGTATTACGCGAATTGAGCAACTACAAATTTGTGAAATTGATAATCTTCATCAAGTATCGAGTGTAGAAGTAGGTTAACACTTTTACTGGCAAATAGGAAACTTTCAGGTTCATGCACAGGTTCTTATAACTTCTTGGGTCGTTATAGCGATATTATTAGCTTTACCCGCTGTGACTACCAGGAATTTGCGACCGATACCAACAGGTATCCAAAATTTTATCGAGTATGTTCTTGAATCTATTCGAGATTTAACCAGGACCCAGGTGGGAGAGGAGGAATATCGTCCCTGGGTCCCATTTATTGGAACGATGTTTCTATCCATTTTTGTTTCCAATTGGTCAGGTGCTTCGTTTCCTTGGCGAATTATTCAGTTACCTCATGGAGAGCTGGCTGCACCTACGAACGATATAAACACAACTGTTGCACTAGCCTTGCTTACATCAGTAGCACATTTCTACGCAGGTTTGCATAATAGGGGTTTCAGTTATTTCGGCAAATACATACAGCCAACTCCGGTATTATTACCTATTAATATTTTGGAAGACTCCACCAAACCCCTATCGCTTAGTTTCCGATTGTTTGGGAACATTTTGGCTGACGAGTTGGTAGTAGCTGTTCTCGTGTCTCTAGTACCCCTAATTGTTCCTGTCCCTACGATGCCTTTGGGGTTGTTCACAAGTGCTATACAAGCTTTAATCTCTGCCACTCCAGCTGCAGCTTATATCGGGGAATCCACAGAAGGTCATCACTAATAAAATGAAGTAGAATTTGAATTCAGTCACAAAAAACTGTTTTCAAAGATAATTGAGCAAGTCGCTGTAGTGAAAAAGGGCAATTTGTGTGGTATCATGATACCACAGCACAAGACCACGCATTATGCCCCCCCCACACGCATATCATCTAGATACAATTTGAATTGAATTGTTTATATTTGGATATAAGAAAAAGTTGGAGACTCCTGACACCGGGCTCAAATGCTTCGTAAAAGGATTAGGCGAAATCTCTTTTGTCTATATGCTTTCCATTTGAGCCGGTGATGCCAGATCCTAGTTATGTTTATCTCGTAACATATGAGAAGTTATTAGATCTTACTTCCGCTGGGTTTGGGATAGATGTGGTTTAGTAAATGATTGTTACTACGACAGGATACTAAAAAGTATTTGATCCAGTTGGATTGGAATAGTGATTTCAGCCAAAAGAAAAATTTAATCAATTGGTTTTTAGCTGAAAATCTTGTAGATGCTTTTTCTAGCTGCTTTTTCACGACTTCCAGTTGAATATTAACCAAATATGTGGCTACTCAACCATATTACTAGTTGTGAATTAAGTCCATGTAAAATTGATTTTTCAAATCTCATTCATTACCTTCGCTGAATTGGATGTAATTAGTATTCAGCAAGACAAGCAGAATTGATTAACGTAAATGAAATAGGAGGAGACTAATACGAACCCATTGATTTCTGCCGCTTCTGTTATCGCTGCCGGGTTAGCTGTAGGCCTCGCCTCGATCGGACCCGGTGTCGGACAAGGCACTGCCGCGGGTCAGGCGGTCGAGGGTATAGCAAGACAACCAGAAGCAGAAGGTAAGATACGAGGCACTTTATTGCTGAGTTTGGCTTTCACGGAAGCTTTGACAATATATGGATTAGTTGTAGCTCCAGCCCCGTTATTTGCAAATCCATTTGTTTAAATCGTTTCTACTAAATAGAGAAAAAGAAAAATAAATTGGCTATACCAATCCCCTCTCCCCCCGCCCGTAATCAAACCACATCATTTCCCAATTGGCGGGGTTTTTCCTTGGAGGGGGGGGGGGGGGCGGTCTCGTCTCTCTCATCGTTTTTCCCCTATTCTTCACAAATTGTCAATCGTTACTAGGCCGGACCAGAAGTTACCCAAAATTTGTAACACCTTCAAGGAGGGAAAGGAAAACGAGAAGTCTAAGTGAGATCTTCGCCCCCTCGAATTATTGGCCTACGGCCGCAAGTATTAGTTTAAACACTAATATATTTGAGATAAACTTGATTAACTTAATCCTGGTACTAGGTATATTGTTTTACTATGGAAAGGGGGTGTGTGCGAGTCGTATATCTGAGTAGGATAACTGATTTCCCCAGTTGCACCTGAATTATCAATGAGGTATACAAAGGTGCAAAACCCCGACGAATTACCTGCAAATGGATGTTATGCAAGAACCAGAGCATTCCGCATAATTGGTGAAACCCTGCTTCTCATCGACCAATTGTCGGGATTACGTCAATATGGTTAAAGCCAAAAGGCTTGAAGTCTTAGCAAAATTGGGGTTTTCTTTCCCCCATTGCGTAACTCAAGTTACAACCGAGAACGCATAACTCGTTACATGACGCTCGTATCGAGAATGTTTTAATTCTCTCCACCTATCAAAATAAATTTTTTGATAGGTATGATAGATACCGGAGTTGATTTGTATCAACCCCACTAAAATTGCTGAAGAGACAACCCATTAAAGACGAATACTACTTGGAAGAATCGTCTGCCGAAGAATTTGACAAATTGTTTGGGAGAGCTACCAGTTTTGTATTTTCCAATTAGTAGTTATTTCCTCCGAGCTTAGCCTTAGTCGAGGTAAATCCTACCAGTCAAAACAGGAAATGGGAGGCAAGCCCGTGTAACTCTATTAGATTTACCAACTCAACTTATTGCGAGAAGCGGGCAGGAAAGCCGGATGGATTAAAAAATCCATGTCCGGTTTGGGAAGAGATCATTAGTCTTTGAAATTTGAAGATTTGTAATCCACTTTCATTGATCAATTTTTTGGAAAATCGTGAAAGAGCAATTTCAAACACAATTCGGGATGCAGAGGAGCGTCATGCAGAAGCTACTGAAAAACTTCAGAGGGCTCGTATTCGATTGCAACAGGCGGAAATAAAAGCCGATGAGATTCGCATCAGTGGACTTACGCAAATGGATAAGGAACGGCGAGATCTCGTCGATGCAGCTGACAAAGATTTAAATGGTCTAGAAGATAGTAAAAATTACGCAATTCGTTTCGAGAAGCAACGAGCAATTGAGCAAGTTCGACAGCAAGTTTCTCGATTAGCGTCCGAAAGGGCTTTAGAGAGCTTGAATAGTCGTCTAACTAATGAGTTGCACCTGCGAGTGATTGATTATCACATTGGTCTACTAAAAGCCCTGGCAAGAAAATCCACTTAATCGCAACTCTTAGCTCCCATTTAACTATGGAACAGGTTTCATTTTTCCCTTTCTTTCCTGCAGTAATACTTTTTTTCGGCAAAAATGGTAATAAACATCCAACCTGACGAAATTAGCAGCATCATTCGCAAGCAAATCGAAGGGTATGTTCCAGAAATAGAAGTTGTTAACATCGGCACTGTACCTTAAGTAGGGGACGGAATAGCCCGCATTCATGGACTAAATAAAGTAATGGCTGGCGAATTGGTAGAATCCGAAGACGGTACAATTGGCATTGCTTCGAATCTGGAATCTGATAATGTTGGGGCCGTACCGACGGGCGATGGTTTAACCATACAAGAAGGGGGATCCGTACGAGCGACGGGAAAGATCGCCCAAATCCCAGTCAGTGACTCTTTTTTAGGCCGTGTCGTAAATGCATTGGCTCAACCTATCGATGGTAAAGGCCAAATCCCAGCTTCTGAATTTAGATCGATAGAATCTCCCGCTCCGGGAATTATTTCAAGACGTTCCGTTTATGAACCCCTACAAACAGGTCTGATTGCTATTGACTCAATGATTCCTATCGGTCGTGGTCAACGAGAATTAATTATTGGGGATAGACAGACTGGCAAAACGGCAGTAGCTACAGATACAATTTTGAACCAAAAGGGTCAAAATGTGATATGTGTATATGTAGCTATCGGTCAAAAGGCTTCGTCTGTGGCTCAGGTAGTCGACACTTTTCAGGAGCGCGGCGCCATGGAATACACCATCGTAGTCTCAGAAACTGCGAATTCTCCAGCCACTTTGCAATATCTCGCCCCCTACACGGGAGCAGCTTTAGCCGAATACTTCATGTATCGTAAACAGCATACCCTGATTATCTATGACGACCTTTCCAAACAAGCCCAAGCTTACCGACAGATGTCTTTGCTCTTGAGAAGACCGCCCGGGCGCGAAGCATATCCTGGAGATGTTTTTCATTTACACTCTCGCCTTTTGGAGAGGGCGGCTAAGTTAAGTCTCCAATTGGGTGAGGGCAGCATGACAGCTTTACCCATAGTTGAGACACAAGCGGGAGATGTCTCGGCTTATATCCCTACCAATGTTATTTCTATTACCGATGGATAAATATTTCTATCAGCAGATCTATTTAATGCCGGAATTCGACCAGCAATCAATGTGGGTATTTCTGTATCTAGAGTAGGCTCTGCGGCTCAAATCAAAGCTATGAAACAAGTAGCTGGCAAATTAAAATTGGAATTAGCACAATCTGCAGAATTAGAGGCTTTCGCCCAATTTGCTTCCGATCTCGATAAAACTACTCAAAATCAATTAGCTAGGGGACAGCGTTTGCGCGAGTTGCTTAAACAATCTCAGTCAGCTCCGTTATCGGTGGAGGAGCAGGTAGCTACTATATACACTGGAGTCAACGGATATTTAGATATATCAGATGTTGAACAGGTAAAACGATTCTTGGTTCAGCTGCGTGAGTATGTAACAACCAACAAACCCAATTTCGGTGAAATTATTCGTTCCACAAAGGTGTTTACTGAACAAGCTGAAACTCTTTTGAAGGAAGCAATTAAGGAGTCAACGGAACTTTTCTTATTGCAAGAGAAATGATTCGCGTATTTTACAATAAAGAACCACTCCGACAAACTATCCAACAAGCAGTTCGCTGGTTGGGGGCTACTTTGCCAAATTACGTCCAATAGGATTTGAACCTATACTTAAGGTTTAGAAGACCTCTGCCCTATCCATTAGGCGATGGACGTCTATTTTTCCCCTATTTTATCCCGCGTATACCCATTAATCTATTTGTCGACTATGTTTTTTTGAACAGACAAAAGCTTTTGTCTGTTCAAAAAAACATAGTCGACAAATAGATTATTAGTTTAGTTCGGACAAGTCGGAGTATTACTGGAAGTATCATTAGCACAATTAGTAGCGGGTAGCGGGAATCGAACCCGCATCAGTAGCTTGGAAGGCTAAAGGTTATAGTCGACACAAAAGGTCATGGCGCCGCTAATTCAGAACCGAACTTGGACGTTTCGGCCCATACGGCTCCTTTATGGAGAAACATTTTCGTTGGTATTTGCCCAAAACGTCTACCCAATAATTAGTGGAATCAAACGAAGAGGGAAAAAAGGATTCTGCTTCTAGCAAAATCCGTTTTACGAAAACGGGAGTTGTCCATAGCATCTATGTTGGTTTTGCGTGCATATCGGTTGTATACCGGGCATAGACTTCTTAGATGATCCCTTAGAAGGGAAATTAATATTCTCGTTCCTTTCCTTTAATTCGTTCCTTATTTTTTTTTCTTCTGTCGAAAAATCCTTAGGAAAATATTTCTCACCGAGTCGTTGAAGCAGTGAATACTGCCCAACAAAGTACGTTAGTTTAGGAATCCCGGCAAATCGGGATTGATTTCTCTCAACTTGCTTCCTCGGATTTACGTTCTCCCCAAGGTTTAGTGACGATGAGACAAATATCTTAGCCGTCTACCCATAGATTATTTTCTTTTTTGGGGTCTAAATCAACCCAAATTTTTTCAATTTCGAGTACTAAAATAGTTCTGCTTCGTTACCAACTTTTGTACATTTCAAAGTATGTGGGTAACGGGATTGAGAGATTTTCCCTTGAAGCCAAAAAAGTAGTGGAGATACACAAAATTCACTTAAGTCTAAATAAAGTTTATTAGTCAATTCAGTTGACTTTCGGTTTGAAAGATCCCTCAACTATTGAAATCACTATGAAACGAATCGCACTTTTACCACTAAACTATACCCGCTGAGAGACAGCTATATTATAGTAGCCATATGAATTATCTGTACATTGCTCGCTGAGACGGATCGGAATCTCTGGATCTTTATCGGTATAGGAGGAGACCCCCTCCCCCCCCCTCCCCTACAAATTGAATTGATATATGTGCGGTGAAGCCTGATAAATTGTGGAACAATCTCAGAGATTCCCTCGACGGGCAACTAGTAATGCAATTACTAGCGGTCCTGATACAACTACCAGCGTCAGAACAGCAAGTTGCGTAATTATTTCTAGATTCATTATCTCTCCTTCCAGTTATTTTTTTTTTCTATTATATATTTTTTTTGTCGTTGAAAAGCTTTTTTCTGCACCTAACCTACAAAAGAAAAGAGTGGGTAGAAATACCTTTTCTTTCAATCAATTGGTATCAAACTCTTTGTTGGAATCAACTCAACTGGGAGATCTTTTGCAATGATCACTGTAGGCAGCTCCTACGAGCTTGTGGTACATTAATCTAATTCTTCCGCCTATACAGAAAGAAGAAAGACAAAAAAAAAAAGAATTGCGACATCAACTTGAGTCACGTCTCCCGCCATTCTGAACTAGCATTCCCAAACAGATTGTTAATTAGCTAGTATTGCTAATTAATTTAGTTTTATTCGGAGGGGGAAGAAGTGACTTGTTCAACTAAAATCCGGTTGGGATTGAAATATTGAGATGTAACATGTTGGAATGTAAAGTATCAATTCCTTTTAAAAAATCCTATTTGACAGGATATTGCTTTAAACCCAACGTATTATTATAACCTCGCTTCCATCTCTATAACTAAATAGACGAGAGAAGGGGTCTGAGAAAAGAAATTGCTTGATTACTGATCGAGAAGTTTTTCTGAAAATTTGCCGTAATTCGACTACAAAACGTAATTGTATAATGGAGTCTATTGCTTCCTACTCAGACTTTGCCACAAACAGAAAGTTACATAGACTCAAATTATAAATCTATGTTAAGATAAAATAAGAAGAGATACTGCAAGTCTTTTGGAGAGATGGCCGAGAGGTTTAAAGCGACGGATTGCTAATCCGTTGTACAATTTTTATGTACCGAGGGTTCGAATCCCTCTCTCTCCTCTACTGATCATTTAATTAAAGTGAGTAAGTAGTCCATTTTTACAAGCAGTACAATAGAAGAATTCCGACTCAATCCTTACGGCCAGGGTTTCGGCCGGGATCATTTGATAAAAATCCAAACACGAAAAGCGAGATGAAGAAAATAACTACTGTGTACACAAATAGTTTAAGGGTAAGCATAGCGTAACTCCGTGTCTATAATTAGAGGTGAAGTCTAGAATTGAATTAGAGCTAAACACGTGAAATTAAACAAAAATTATTCCTCGGAATCCTCATCTTATCCAACCTCACCGGTTTATCCTCACTTTTTTCATTTCCATCAATTAATGTGAAATATTAGATAGTAGTGAGAAAGCGCTTTATCCAGCAAATTTATTACTACTTTGTCTGACTAACAGCACATCTTTTTCCTTCGACCGTCATACGGTGTAAGAAAACACATTGAATTGTTCGGTCGATTCGATAATAAATTGATGCTTGTCGATTCAAAGCAAGTTACGTCAAAGAAGAATAAAACACCCTTCAATATGCCGTTGCACCGAGATTTTTTTTTATCTATGCTCCAGATAAAGGAGTTGAATTTTAATTTAGTGAAACTGTTCGATTGCCGAAAACTGCCTCTTTCTTATTCCTATCCCTTCTCTGTTCCAGCTACTGTCTCGTCCTAAGGAACCGCCGGATAATTATTAGAAATCGGATTAATTTCAGATCAAGCCATCTCCGTCATCGAAAACTAACTGCGGCTTGCCAAACAAAAGCTAAAAGAAGGAAGAACACCGGTATTACTGGCATTACGTCTACAATTGGGTCAAAAATGGCATAAGCTTCGGGTAACTTGGCAAAAGAGGCATCATTGAAGTGAAGAGGGTTTTCTAGATAAATGTTATACAAAACAACCATGTATATTCTCCAACAATATAACAAGTGATTTTTTCTCGACGCGGTTACACTTCACTCCTTGCTTGATTAGTGAACCTGTCGGACATCTATATATATATATATTTACTGAACATATATTACGACTATATATCATTATATATTCGCTCATTCAAATAATTAGATATCGAAAGATTGAATTTCGCGTCTAACCAAACCTTCGCGTCAACGAGCCAGTCCTTTTTCATGAAATACCGACAATTTTCATCCATTATCACTTTTTCTATATAAAGTCGTTACTATTGCTTTTCGGGAAGCTGAACCGGTAAGCGAGGGAAAACGGTTGACGGAAAAGCTCAGCCATGAGATATTTAATGTAACGATCTTTTGTGGGGCGTGGCCAAGCGGTAAGGCAGCGGGTTTTGGTCCCGTCACTCGGAGGTTCGAATCCTTCCGTCCCAGATTCAATAGAAAAAAAAAAGGGGGGGGGGGGGGGGTTAAATGTTGATTCCAGAAACTAAAAAATAGATCCTCCGATCAGTTTTCCAGTTCATATTATGACGACAAGCCACATGTAGCAATAGATCTCTTCAGGATGCGGAACGACGAAAAAGTAGAATCAAACTACGAAATTAGCTTATTGGATGTACGCCGGACCCGCTCACATTGGTACCTTAAGGGTAGCCAGTTCCTTCAGAAATGTACATGCTATAATGCATGCCCCTTTGGGAGATGACCATTTCAACGTAATGCGTTCTATGTTGGAAAGGGAAAGAGATTTTACCCCAGTAACCGCTAGTGTAGTGGATCGTCACGTTTTAGCCCGTGGATCTCGGGATAAGGTTGTAAATAATATAAGCCGAAAAGATGAGGAATAACGCCCCGATTCAATTGTTTTGACACCTACATGTACCTCTAGTATCTTGCAAGAAGATCTACAAAATTTTGTGGATCGAGCTTCTTTGTATTCCGAGTCCGATGTAATTCTCGCAGATGTTAATCACTACCGAGTTAACGAGCTTCAAGCCTCGGATAAAACCTTGGAGCAAATAGTTCGACATTTCTTAAATAAATCCCGCGAGGAAGGCATCTCTAACCGGTCCCTGACGGATACTCCTTCAGCAAATATTATAGGAATTTCTACCTCAGGGTTTCACAATCAACATGACTGTCGTGAGTTGAAACGTCTACTTGGAGAACTGGGAATTTCAATTAATCAAATAATCCCAGAAGGGGAGTTACTCAAAAATCTAAGAGATTTACCAAGAGCTTGGTTTAATGTAGTCCCTTATCGGGAGATGGGTTTGATGACAGCGACTTTTTTGGAAAAGGAATATGGAATGCCTTATTTATCAAGACCTCCGATAGGTATTTTAAATACAGCCGACTTTATTTCACGGATCGGGAAACCTGTAAATTTGTGGTCTTCTGCATTATTAGGAAAAGAAGTTAATTACGACTTCTATATTGAAAATCAAACTAAATTTGTTTCTCAAGCAGCTTGGTTTTCCAAATCTATTGATTGTCAGAATTTGGCTGGAAAAGAAGCAGCGGTTTCCGGCGATGCGACTCATGCCGCCTCGATTACTAAAATACTCGTCAAAGAAATGGGAATTCGTGTAAGTTGCTCAGGCACGTATTGCAAGCATGATGCAGAACGGTTTAACGAACAGGTTCAAGGTTTGTGCGATGAAGTAATAATTACGGAAGATCATACCGAAATTGGAAATATAATAGCTCGTATTGAGCCTTCTGCCATATTTGGAACTCAAATGGAGCGTCATATTGGTAAACGTATTGATATTCCGTGTGGGGTTATTTCTTCACCAGTTCATATTCAGAATTTTCCTTCAGGATATCGACCCTTTCTGGGTTACGAGGGAACCAATCAAATAGCAGATCTAATTTATAATTCGTTCAATCTGGGTATGGAAGATCACTCACCAGACGTTTTCGGAGGACACGACACCAAGGGAGTAAATACTAAGTCCCTATCAGTAGACAGGATAAATTTTGATTGGGCCCCCGAAGCTGAGTTGGAACCAAAGAAAATCCCCGGTTTTGTAAGGGGAAAAATTAGACGAAATACCGAGATTTTCGCAAAACAAAACAATATTTCGGAAATTACAGTGGATGTGATGTATGCAGCTAAAGAGAAGTCAAGTCTTTAGTTCAATTAACTACTCAGTTAATCATTCGGAAAAAGTTTCAGGCCATTGAATTCAAGTTCCTTTTGTGAATACACTGAGGCACCAAAAATTGACGATACCGAAACGAGAGATATTTAACAGGGAAGTATCTAACAATGAAAAATTCTTGGCTTTTAAATATTATGGTAAGATTACGCCTGAAACGACATGGTAGGAAGCAACGGGTGACTCGAACACTTAGATTGATTTCGTGGAATTTAGTAACCGCCGATTCTTTCCAAAGGGCGAGTCGTTCCCTCTTCGACTTTTCTTAAAACTCATTATCCAATGAAACTTGAAGGATATACATCTAAGATTTCTAAATTAGAAATCTAAAAAAAGCTGGTATCTATGGCTATTTCTAAAAAATAGAGCGTCGAAGCCTCATCAGTCTATCATTCTTTTGTTTTTCCAAATGAAAAAAGCCTCTCCCACGAGGTCGAAACTAAGTTGTTTTGAGGTTAATTCAATAAAACTGATTTTAATGAAATAATTCAATTACCTACTCCTAATTGAGTTTAATTTCCCGCTCAAGACATGTTGAAGGAAAAATAGGATGAATTTTTCTTCTACTTAATTTCGACGTTATACGTATGCTTAAATCATTTTGGTCTTTTACCTAAGAGGGGTCGATGGAGATAGGTTTTGTTGCTACTAATTCTCAATCTGAAAAGCCCTGGGGCTAGGCCTAAACCTGAGGATTCTCTAAATCGATCTATGAACGAGGGAATGTCGAATATCTACCCGAACCCATTCAATCATTAGTGGAGAAACGGAGCAGGCGAGGGAGGGCGTAAGTACCCACCACTCATCCCTCAGTAAATCTCTTCCACTTATTTATAGGGCACCGATTCGCAGAAAGATAACTCGACGAAGGGTAAAGCATCCGTGTCGGATGCTAAGAATAAAAATTATTTTTTCCCAATTGTTTTCCTCCAATTTTAGAAAAAGGGGAAAAATTTTAATCCACTCAACCGGAGTTACGCTTCAAGCCGCACGAACTAAAATTTTCCCATGCGGTTTCGCGGGGGGGGGGGGGGGGGTTCCTATGCACCTATCTCGATAAATGACCTACCGAATAGTCGCTATTGACGCTCAATCTCGGCGAGAAGGGAAGGTCACTAGAGAGGTTGGTTTTTTCAATCCCCGGAGAGAGGAAACCCAGCTAGATATTTTGGCTATTGCTGCGCTGTGTGAAAGCGGAGCTCAATTGACGAAAACTGTTCGTGACATTTTGGGGCGGGCAAAATTATCTGAACGGATTAGAACTGAATCTTAGGAATAAAAATCAAATTTGGTAAAATCTAATAATTTAATAGTTTAGGAGAATCTAACGGACTTAGTTTACAAATATATCCAGATGCTTTCGTATTACCCCTCTTTTCTCTTCGTACTATACCTCTATGTCGTCTTTGTCATTCCGTTGAGAAGCAGAGTGTTTAGGAAAGACTATTGGTTCTCCAGAAAAACCTATTTTGTAATAAGCGATATTGGAGATATTCTTAGGGATGCAATGAGAAAATGGAGCAGAGGGGGAAACTAATTTGAATTACTTTTATCAAAAACCAAGATTAATATCAAAGGAAAGGTCTTTTTAAAACTTAAATTGTGTCTGAAGGTTTTTAGGGTAGGTCATATCCGGTAATTAGCATTAATTGACATGACTCCTTCTCGGAAGGAGGCTACTTGGCAATTTACTAGTTAAAAATTTCTTCTTTTGGTGAATGTCTTTTTGGTGAGAGCTAGAGTCCTCTTGTGTCGAGAGACACTGACTACTCTAGCTCTCACCCTTCGGAATAGTTTTCCGAAAATAATATTTTCAAATCACCCCAGTTTTCTACAAATTATGATAAACAAACAATTTGTAAATGTAACTATTGACACCTCAAATTTATCGGGAAAGTTTCTGTCTCAAACAAACCAATACCTGGGAGTTACCGCGACGAAAGCTACTTACAAATCTTTCACCAATTTTGGTGCGTCACGAAAAGACGAGGAGTTCGACACTAACAGAGATTGTTTTTCATATCCACTTCTTTTCTTGCTTGAAGAAAATTTTTATTTGATGAACGGCAAACAACGATCAAACGGGCCAGACATTAATGGGTCATGGAGTACAGTAGCAGTCAAGCGTTTAATTGATAACGTGCGTGACCTTAATTTTTTAAAAATTGATGATTCAGGATTTGTCCGAAACTAAACTGATGAATTCTACAAAAATTTGTATTTTCACCCACTTATAGAAATGATGTGTTTGGCTCCAAGCGGATCCTTCTTCCATCAGAGAGGGACTGAAACAATAAGTAGTTTAAAGATGTCGCAGTCCATTCATTCGATATTTCTATTTATGGAAGATAGATTTCCAAACTCTAATCATGTTTTAAAAACGTATTTACCACAGAATCTCCATTTGGAAACTCCAATTCGATTGTTTCGACGACAAATTAAAGATGTTTTATTTCCGCATTTCATAAGAATGGTTTATTACAGAGACAAAATCTTTTGTGGGAGGAACCTTTCTTCTTGTAAGGAAAGAGGGAGAATAAAAATTGACACTCTATTTCGAAATTTCCACACTTATGGTATCGATTTAATTCTGCTGATTCCGTGGAAGCAACGATGTAAGGCGCGAGTCAAATATTCTCTACCTATTGATCGTCATAACATTACTCGGAAAGTGAGATACGTTCCTACTCCTACATATAAGTTCAAGTTGAATGCGCCCGGCATTGACTCCTATTTCATTCAAAGTTCGTGCATTCACTATGGAAGATATAGAAACATATTTATTCTATCTTCTAGAGGAACTTCCTATTTTATACGGAAATGGTTTTATCATTTCTCAATAATCTTCAAAAATCACTTTCACTACAGAACCAGATTTAATAAATCACGTCTGGAGCTATTACCTGTCAGCTGTGTTTCATTCCTGGGTTATACTTCAATTGCGCGATCGGTCTCAAAAAATGTCCGGGTCGAAACGGCGATGGGTTTGTGCATCAGTATTTCAATTGAGGAAAAATTTTTTCCTAAGATTCCAATTTTAATATTAATTAAGGTCTTGGTGAAGCAGAAGTTTTGCGATAGTAATGGACGTCCAACTGGTAAATCGGCATGGACTGCTTTGAAAGATGATGAAATTTTGAATAGATATGTACAACTTTGGCGAGTCCTTTCCTTGTATTATGGCGCCTCGACAAGTCGGGGTCATTTGCGTAGATTGAGATATATTTTACAGATTTCGTGTGGCAGTACCTTAGCCGGTAAACATAGGGGTACAACACGTCTCTTGCGACGTAGGTTCAACCTAGATATACGGAGTCAGTTTTTTCTTTCTAACGAATCTCAATTTTCAAAAAATCGGAGAATTTGGCGTTTAAGTCTGATCCGTTCCGTTTTAGCTAAATTTGTCCTATCAGAAGTAGGGTTTTAATTCTATTAAAAGTTTATCGCGGCAATTTTCAGTGAATTCGGTTTGTTTCAAATTAGCAGTTGATTGATTAGCTTTAGTTAAATATTTCTACTTTGCCGACACACTTTGCACAATTACATAGATATGAAAGTATTTAACCCATTAATGGCTTTTTTAAAAATGTCATACGAAAATAACCCAACTTCAAACATTACCCTGAGTTCTACCACGAATGATATGAATATCTCTCTACCAAAAGTACTTCTTACCTTTGTTGGTTTGCCGATTTTACCGGAAATTATTATAACTCTAAGCTTAGTTGCAATAGTAGTAATCGACTTATTAAACAGGGAGAAAAATACAATATTGCTTTACAAGATTTTTTTAATATCTACGTCCATCAGCGTGGGTGTCTTGCTATGTCAATGGCAAATTCCAAGTGTTTTTCAACATTATCATACCAGTAATTTTAACTTTAACAATATATTCAGATTTTTTCTGCTGATTTGTTCGTTACTATCTGTTCTTTCGTCGGTTGATTATATACTTTGTTCAAAAATGGCTTTGGCTGAATCTTCGTCGTTTGAGTTAGCTGCAGGTTTGGCGGGGATGGTCCTTAGTTATGCAAATGATTTGGTAACTATTTATGTGTCCTTGGAATTTTTGGCCTTATCTTCTTGCTTCTTATCCGGATATACTAAACTGGACCTAAGATCAAACGAGGCAAGTATGAAATTTTTATTGATGAGTGGAGCGAGTTCATCACTTTTACTATATGGATTCTCCTCGTTGTATGGACTTTCTGGTGGGCAGCTTCAGCTTGATGCAACAGTTGACGGAATTTCATTCAACCGATATGCCCTTACAATTTATCTCTCTGCTGCATCTATTACAGCCGGAACAGCTTTTAAGCTGTCTCTCTTTCC